AACCTTTGTGACTTCATGGTATACTCACGGATTGGCCAGTTCCTATCTGGAAGGTTGTAATTTCCTAACTGCCGCAGTTTCTACTCCTGCTAATAGTTTAGCACATTCTTTGCTGCTATTATGGGGTCCCGAAGCACAAGGAGATTTGACTCGTTGGTGTCAATTAGGTGGTCTATGGACCTTCGTTGCTCTTCACGGTGCTTTCGGTCTAATAGGTTTCATGTTACGTCAATTTGAACTTGCTCGATCTGTACAATTGCGACCTTATAATGCAATTGCATTCTCTGGTCCAATTGCTGTCTTTGTTTCTGTATTTTTGATCTATCCATTGGGACAGTCCGGTTGGTTTTTCGCACCTAGTTTTGGTGTAGCAGCTATTTTCCGTTTTATCCTCTTCTTTCAAGGTTTTCATAATTGGACCTTGAATCCATTTCATATGATGGGAGTTGCCGGAGTATTGGGTGCTGCTCTTCTATGCGCTATTCATGGTGCTACCGTGGAAAATACTTTATTTGAAGATGGTGATGGTGCAAATACGTTCCGTGCTTTTAACCCGACTCAATCCGAAGAGACTTATTCCATGGTCACTGCTAACCGCTTCTGGTCCCAGATTTTTGGGGTTGCTTTTTCCAATAAACGTTGGTTACATTTCTTCATGTTATTTGTACCAGTGACCGGTTTATGGATGAGTGCCATTGGAGTAGTTGGTCTAGCTCTAAACTTACGTGCCTATGATTTTGTTTCCCAGGAGATCCGTGCAGCAGAAGATCCTGAATCTGAGACTTTCTACACAAAAAATATTCTCCTGAACGAAGGTATTCGTGCTTGGATGGCGGCTCAAGATCAGCCTCATGAAAACCTTATATTCCCTGAGGAGGTCCTACCCCGTGGAAACGCTCTTTAATGGAACTATAGCTTTAGCTGGTCGTGATCAAGAAACCACTGGTTTCGCTTGGTGGGCCGGTAATGCCCGACTTATCAATTTGTCGGGTAAATTGCTTGGGGCTCACGTGGCTCATGCCGGATTAATTGTATTCTGGGCCGGAGCAATGAACCTATTCGAAGTGGCTCATTTCGTACCGGAAAAACCTATGTATGAACAAGGATTGATTCTGCTTCCCCATCTAGCTACTCTAGGATGGGGAGTCGGTCCTGGTGGGGAAATCGTGGACACTTTTCCATATTTTGTATCTGGGGTACTTCACTTAATTTCTTCTGCGGTTTTAGGTTTTGGTGGTATTTATCATGCACTCATAGGACCCGAAACTTTAGAAGAATCTTTTCCATTCTTTGGCTATGTATGGAAAGATAGAAACAAAATGACCACAATTTTGGGTATTCACCTAATCTTGCTAGGTGTTGGTGCTTTTCTTCCAGTGCTAAAAGCTTTGTATTTTGGAGGTGTATATGATACTTGGGCTCCCGGCGGTGGAGATGTAAGAAAAATTACGAACCCGACACTTAACCCAAGTGCTATATTTGGTTATTTACTGAAATCTCCTTTCGGAGGAGAAGGATGGATCGTTAGCGTGGACAATCTAGAAGATGTAGTTGGAGGACATGTATGGTTAGGTTCCATTTGTATCTTCGGTGGTATCTGGCATATCTTAACCAAACCTTTTGCATGGGCTCGCCGTGCATTCGTATGGTCCGGAGAAGCTTATTTGTCCTATAGTTTAGCGGCTCTATCCCTCTTTGGTTTTATTGCTTGTTGTTTTGTTTGGTTCAACAATACCGTTTATCCCAGTGAATTTTATGGGCCCACCGGCCCAGAAGCCTCTCAAGCTCAAGCGTTTACTTTTTTAGTTAGAGACCAACGTCTTGGAGCTAGTGTGGGGTCTGCCCAAGGACCTACTGGTTTAGGTAAATACCTTATGCGTTCTCCGACTGGAGAAATTATCTTTGGAGGGGAAACGATGCGTTTTTGGGATCTCCGTGCTCCTTGGTTGGAACCCCTAAGGGGCCCTAATGGTTTGGATCTGAGCAAGTTGAGAAAAGACATACAGCCTTGGCAGGAACGACGTTCAGCAGAATATATGACTCATGCTCCTTTAGGTTCTTTAAATTCTGTGGGTGGTGTAGCTACCGAAATCAATGCGGTGAATTATGTCTCTCCCCGAAGTTGGTTATCCACCTCCCATTTCGTTCTAGGATTTTTCTTCTTCGTAGGTCATTTGTGGCATGCGGGAAGGGCTCGTGCAGCTGCAGCAGGATTTGAGAAAGGGATTGATCGTGATTTCGAACCTGTCCTTTCCATGACTCCTCTTAACTGAAACAATAGATCAAACCAGATGGAAGAAAAATCGATTCAATTTCATTACATCTATCTCCCATATCGGCGGGATAGGAGTCTTTTCAAATACTATTTTTCCAACTCCTTGTAGCTCGGCTATATACAGCCGAGCTATTCTCTTTTTTTTTTATTGGATCGGTAAATGCAATTGTTGAAAAACAAAAGGAGAGAGAGGGATTCGAACCCTCGATAGTTTTTTTATCTATACCGGTTTTCAAGACCGGAGCCATTAACCACTCGGCCATCTCTCCCGGGGACAACTTCTATTCTACCCCTTCGGATAATCCCTAACTATAAGCATAAAGTCGGGTCGATACCAACTATACCTGTGACATATATATGATGATTTTTCATCATCTGGAATGGAAAAAAAAAAGAAACGAATTTCCCTCTCCTCTCACACTCAAATATCAAATTTAAAAAGTTTGAAAGCTCGATCAATTTCTGGTCAAATCCTTTCCTTTCCATAGTGCATTTGATCAGAATTGAAAATTGGGGATCGGATGGTATAGTCTATTCAATCTGTTGGGAGCTTGTAAGATCACAACCATGACTATTGCTTTCCAATCGGCTGTGTTTGCATTAATTGCTATTTCATTTTTACTAGTGATTGGTGTACCTGTTGCACTTGCCTCTCCCGATGGTTGGTCAAGTAGCAAAAATGTTGTATTTTCGGGTGTATCATTATGGATCGGATCAGTCCTTTTTGTAGGTATCCTTAATTCTTTCATATCTTAGATATGTTCTAGATGTTTTAGGTTCACACTCCCTCCCCCTCCTCCCGGAGGGCTTTATAGCTTTTCTGAAGGGCCTTTTACTTCAGGCCCAAGGAGGAGGGGTTTTCCATATCCGTAATTTAATTAATAATTGGACCATTCAAAAATGGTATCTACTTACGAATGGGATTGAACATATATGTATTTTCCATTTCAATTATATGAATATATATATATTCATATAATTGAAATGCGGGTATGGTTGAATGGTAAAATTTCTCTTTGCCAAGGAGAAGATGCGGGTTCGATCCCCGCTACCCGCCCTTCACATAGAATATGAAAAAGAATAGTTCATGTATTGATCGTTTCTTTTCCTCACTTATAATTCAATTATAAATTGAATTATAAGTGAGAGAGCAATCCTTTCCGGACCAAAATACTTCGTATGTTCTGGTCTGGCGGAGACAGGATTTGAACCCGTGACCTCAAGGTTATGAGCCTTGCGAGCTACCAGACTACTCTACTCCGCACCATTGATTTATATCATAATCAGAATGGGTACACAAAACAATAATGGGATATAGTACCCCTATCCCTATATAGGGATAGGGGTACTATATCCCATTATCACAATAAACTTCAATTACTTTTTTTCTTTTCCTACCAACTCGATTTTGTTATCCCGGGCAATAAACATGCGTGGGCCATCTCACGGAGTATGTGTCCGGACAATCCAAAGTCTCGATAGTTGGCTCTAGGTCTTCCAGTCGAAGAACAACGTCGATGGAGACGTGTAGGTGCACTATTACGTGGTGAAGATTGCAATTTTCTATGAATTTCCCATTTGTCATCCAATGATGACACTTTGCTTTTTTCCTCCAAAGATTGACGAATTAAATGATATTTCCGTTCCAGTGCTTGTCTCTTCTTCTCTCTCTGAATGAGACTCTTTCTCGCCATAATAGTTCAGTCGGTACTATTACCTACCAGGAATAAAAATATAGATCAGATTTTAGATGGAGTAATATTATATTGATTACTTTTTCTCTGTGGGGTATTTTCATTGATACAATGACAATACCCCACAGAGAAATTGATGAAGAAGAATTAACCAAATTTACCTGATGTAGAGGCAATTAAAAAAGCTGCATAAGTGAATATATAACCTACGGAAAAGTGAGCTAATCCAACTAATCGTGCTTGAACAATGGAAAGGGCTACTGGCTTGTCTCTCCATCGAACTAAATTAGCTAAAGGCGTGCGTTCATGGGCCCATGCAAGAGTTTCGATCAGTTCCTGCCAATATCCACGCCAGGAAATAAGGAACATAAATCCAGTAGCCCAAACAAGATGCCCGAATAAGAACATCCACGCCCAAACAGATAAACTGTTCATACCAAAAGGATTGTATCCGTTAATAAGTTGTGAAGAATTTAACCATAGATAATCTCTTGACCATCCCATTAAATAAGTGGAAGACTCATTAAATTGTGCTACATTACCCTGCCATAATGTTATATGCTTCCAATGCCAATAGAAAGTAACCCATCCAATAGTATTCAACATCCAGAAAACTGCTAAATAAAAAGCATCCCAGGCCGAGATATCGCAAGTACCGCCCCGTCCCGGACCATCGCAAGGAAAACTATAACCAAAATCTTTTTTATCTGGCATTAACCTGGAACCACGCGCATCCAAAGCACCTTTAACTAGGATCAATGTAGTTGTATGCAAACCTAGAGCAATAGCATGATGAACCAAAAAGTCTCCAGGACCAATTGTTGAGAACAATGAATTATTATTATCATTAATAGCATTTAACCAACCGGGTAACCATATGCTCTTACCTGCCTCGAATGCTGGACCACTTGTTGAAGATAGGAGTATATCGAAACCATATAACGTCTTACCATGAGCAGATTGTATCCACTGAGCAAATATGGGCTCGATCAAGATTTGTTTTTCTGGAGTACCGAAAGCAAGCATAACATCATTATGGACATAAAGTCCCAAGGTATGGAAACCTAGTAATAAACTAACCCAACTAAGATGAGATATTATAGCTTCTTTATGCTCCAACATTCTCGCCAATACATTATCCTTATTCTGTTCCGGATTATAATCCCTAATGAGGAATATAGCTCCATGAGCAAAGGCTCCTGTCATAATGAACCCGGCAATGTATTGATGATGAGTATATAATGCAGCTTGGGTGGTGAAGTCTTGTGCTATGAATGCATAAGCGGGTAAAGAATACATGTGTTGAGCTACCAAGGAAGTTATAACCCCCAAAGAAGCTAAAGCAAGACCCAATTGAAAATGAAGAGAATTATTGATTGTGTTATAAAGACCCTTATGTCCGCGTCCTAATAGGCCTCCTGGAGGAACATGTGCCTCCAAAATATCTTCCATACTGTGACCAATCCCAAAGTTGGTTCTATACATATGACCAGCAATTGAAAAAACAAATGCAATAGCTAAATGATGATGAGCCATATCAGTCAGCCATAAACTTTGAGTTTGTGGATGGAATCCTCCGAGAAGAGTTAGAATAGCAGTTCCCGCCCCTTGGGAGGTACCGAATAAGTGACTACTAGAATCAGGATTTTGAGCATAAAGATTCCACTGACCTGTGAAAAGCGGTTCTAAACCTTCGGGATGTGGTAATACATCCAAAAAATTATCCCATCTGACGTGCACTCCCCTTGATTCAGGAATAGCGACATGAACTAAATGCCCTGTCCAAGCTAGAGAACTGACTCCGAAGAGTCCTGACAAATGATGATTGAGACGGGATTCGGCATTTTTGAACCATGAAACACTTGGTCTCCATTTAGGTTGTAGATGTAACCTACCCGCTATTAAAAAGATGACAGAAAGAAATAGCAAGAAAAGAGCTCCAGCATAAAGATCTTCGTTAGTGCGTAAGCCAATTGTATACCACCACTGATAAACACCGGAATAAGCAATATTGACCGGACCGGGAGCACCTCCTCGGGTAAAGGCTTCTATAGCTGGTTGACCAAAATGAGGATCCCAAATTGCATGAGCAATGGGTCTTACATGTAAGGGATCGCGTACCCATGCTTCAAAATTGCCTTGCCAAGCCACATGGAACAAATTACCAGAGGTCCACAGAAAGATTATTGCCAACTGACCAAAATGGGAAGCAAAAATTTTATGATAAAGGCGTTCTTCCGTAATATCATCATGACTCTCAAAGTCATGTGCGGTCGCAATACCGAACCAAATACGACGAGTAGTTGGGTCCTGGGCCAAGCCTTGGCTGAACTTTGGAAATCTTGATGCCATATACTTTTAAATCCTCCTAGCCTTTATCCTACTGCAATAATTCTTGCCAGGAAGAACGCCCATGTTGTGACGATTCCACCCAGAAGGTAATGAGCTACTCCTACAGCACGTCCCTGTACAATACTCAAGGCTCTGGGCTGGATAGCAGGAGCAACCTTCAATTTGTTATGGGCCCAAACAATAGATTCAATGAGTTCTTGCCAATACCCACGGCCGCTGAATAAGAACATTAAACTGAAGGCCCAAACAAAATGAGCACCTAAAAATAAAAGACCATATGCAGATAATGAAGAACCATAAGATTGGATCACTTGAGAGGCTTGTGCCCATAGAAAGTCACGGAGCCACCCGTTAATCGTAATGGAACTTTGTGCAAAGTTTCCTCCCGTAATATGAGTTACCACTCCCTGATCACTTATATTACCCCAAACATCGGACTGCATTTTCCAGCTGAAATGGAATATTACTACCGAAATTGCATTGTACATCCAGAATAAACCAAGGAAGACATGATCCCAGGCAGATACTTGACATGTTCCTCCTCTACCAGGTCCATCACAAGGAAAGCGAAAACCCAGATTCGCTTTATCAGGTATTAAACGGGAGCTACGGGCAAATAGAACACCTTTAAGTAGGATTAAAACAGTCACATGGATAGTAAATGCATGAATGTGATGTACCAAAAAATCCGCGGTTCCTAATGGAATTGGTAACAAAGCCACTTTGGAACCTACTGTCACCAAATCACCACCTCCCCAGGTTAAGCTGGTACTCGCTGTTGCACCAGGAGCTGTTGAACCAGGTGCTAAAGCATGAGTGTTTTGTATCCATTGCGCAAAGATAGGTTGTAATTGTATAGCAGTATCTGAGAACATATCTTGAGGACGTCCTAGAGCGCTCATAGTATCATTATGAATATACAGACCAAAACTATGGAAACCTAAGAATATACATACCCAGTTGAGGTGTGATACAATTGCATCACGATGTCTAAGAACGCGATCTAATAAATTGTTGTATTGAGTAGTTGGATCATAGTCTCTTACCATAAAAATCGCTGCATGTGCAGCAGCGCCAACTATGATAAACCCACCAATCCACATATGATGTGTGAACAAAGAGAGTTGGGTACCATAATCAATAGCTAGGTATGGATAAGGAGGCATCGCATACATGTGGTGAGCTACAACAATAGTTAAAGATCCTAACATAGCTAGGTTAATAGCTAGCTGAGCATGCCACGAGGTAGTTAAGATCTCGTAAAGACCTTTATGGCCCTCCCCCGTAAATGGACCTTTATGAACTTCTAAAAGGTCCTTGATGTTATGGCCAATGCGCCAATTGGTCTTATACATATGACCGGCTATCAGGAAAAGAACTGCAATAGCCAAATGATGATGCGCAGTATCGGTCAACCACAGACCCCCCGTTACTGGATTTAATCCTCCACGAAAAGTCAAAAAGTCTGAATATTCCGACCAATTCAGGGTGAAAAATGGGGTCAATCCCTTAGCAAAACTGGGATAAAGTTCAGCCAAAAGATCGCGATTGAAAATAAATTCATGAGGAAGTGGTATCTCTTTAGGATCCACTCCAGCGTCTAGAAGTTGGTTAATGGGTAGAGAGACGTGTATTTGGTGTCCTGCCCAAGATAGAGATCCAAGTCCTAGTAACCCTGCTAAATGATGGTTCAACATGGATTGTACTTCCTGGAACCAAACCAATTTTGGGGCAGCTTTGTGATAATGAAACCAACCAGCAAAAAGCATTAACGCTGCAAAGATCAATGCACCAATTGCAGTGCAGTAAAGTTGTAATTCACTGGTTATTCCAGATGCTCGCCAAAGCTGGAAGAACCCAGAGGTTATTTGTATCCCTCGAAAACCTCCACCTACATCCCCATTCAATATTTCTTGGCCTACTATTGGCCAAACTACTTGGGCACTGGGTTTGATGTGAGTGGGATCAGCCAGCCATGCTTCATAATTGGAGAAACGAGCGCCGTGAAAGTACATCCCACTTAGCCAAATAAAGATGATGGCTAGTTGACCAAAATGAGCGCTAAAGATTTTGCGAGAAATATCTTCCAAATTATTAGTATGGCTATCAAAATCGTGAGCATCAGCATGTAAGTTCCAGATCCAAGTGGTAGTATCAGGGCCTTTAGCTAACGTCCTTGAGAAATGACCAGGTTTGGCCCATTTTTCAAAAGATGTTTTTACAGTATCTCTATCCACTACGACCTTTACTTTCTTTACTTCTGTTTCCGGTGAACGAATGGTCATTGAATCCTCCTCTTTTCGGACGTTACTTAAATAATAAGAAACCTGCCAATAGCAATTAGTGAACTTACGAGAGATATATCTCAACTCGTTTCTCCCTTTATTTTCTAGTTTATGACTAGAGCGACTATGATACGGGAGTCAATCTGAGGCAGATGTTCAATTTTATTATAACATATCTTTTAGGTGCTCAACGGACAATGGGCTTTTTTCATGAAAAAAAGCCTTTTTTTGTAATTTTAAAAGCAACGGTGATTATTACACCGTTTCTAGATGGATAAATAAAGATATCTGTATATATGGATATATATATATTTATTTATCCATCTATTGATACTCCTCCGTATGTCCCATATAAAAGGCCATCCATTATAAATCGTTATTCATGGATCATTAATGAAAAACATCTCCGGATGTATTTTACCCCTATTAAGAAGATCCATCAACAATCCAGAATCAGAAAAGGTATTCTTTTTATATTGTAAAGATATTCCTATAAGATGTCAACAAAATAGAATCTAATTTTTGGAAATATTCTGGAAAAATCCCATTGATTTCGAGTCAGATATTCAATAATGAAAATGATTTCCTAATAATAGAAACTCTCATTCTCCAAAGCGTCCTGTAATCTTTAACCAATTTTGTGCTTCGATGTAATTGCCCGGAGCAAGTGCTATAGCTTGTTCCCAATACTCAGCAGCTTGATCGAACCAAGCCTCCGCAGTTTCAGGATCTCCCTGTCGAATGGCCTGTTCTCCTCGGTCGGGATAGGTAAACTTGGAAAAGTTTTCTTCCCTCAGAACCGTACTTGAGAGTTTCCTACCTCATACGGCTCAATCCACTATTCTTTAGTCCTCTACCAAAATTTCCAAAGAATTGGAGATGATTCATTGGGAGTTCATATTAACCAAAGGACCAAAAAAAGTCAATGACATGAGTTTCTGATTTCACTTCCAATCAATTCAATGATCAGGTTCTATCTTTTCTCCTACCCTCAAAAAGATGAAGTATATCTCTTTCTATACTTCAGATTGATTGTCCAAATCAAAGTCTTTTTGCAAGGTAACTATCTCAGTTCCGTATAGAATTTTTGGAGAGTACTCTCTGGCTGGAGTACTTCTACTTCACATCTTTAGGATCTGATGCTACACCGCTGCTCAATAGCTTAGTAGATCAACTCTATTACATAAGTTGATTCCTGATTCTTGTCAATGAGCAGATTTGATCGTATCAGCCCGAACCTTCTTTCAATAATTGATCTTTATGGTGCTTCCATCATCAATTGAATTTATTATCCATGGAATATTTAGGCTCTATCTATTCATATTCGGGCTCCTATGAGAGATGCTTTTTTTCGCTACAGCTGATAAAAACCGTTACTTGGGACGGTGCATATGTAGAAAGCCTTTTCTTTTGTCCTTACTCGTAGTAGTTATTAACTAAGTTATTCTATGGTACAGATAGTCGCACGTAATGACAGATCAAGGCCGTATTATTAAGAGCTTGTGGTAAGGATGGGTTCCGTTCTAATGCTTGGAAATAATATTCCAAAGCCTTCGTATGTTCCCCATTACTTGTATGCACAAGACCTATATTATATAGTATATAACTTCGATCATAAGGATCAGTTTCCAGTCGCATAGCTTCATAATAATTTTGTAAAGCTTCCGCATATTCCCCTTCCGATTGAGCTGACATTCGTTACGGTCGTTCATTCCATTGAAATGATCTCCGCTTCAAAACCGTACATGAGATTCACACCTCATACGGCTCCTCCTTTCTTTACAGTAGGTAATATGGGGAGTAATCCGTGGAATTAAAAAAAAAAAGAAGATTCTGACCCAATATTATGAATTAACAGGGGCTAGTGTATTTCCAATAAATCTCTAGCCATCCTTCTTGCAAAGATTCTTTTCCAAATACCAAGGATCTTACTACTAGGAATGGAACCTCTAACAATTTCTTTGTTCTTAACGCCCTGTATTCTCCGGGGATTAATCACTTCAACAATCTCCGATGGTTCCATTATAAGGGTATCCGAAGTACAAACGAGATGGATGTTTGTTGTCCCAACCATTCTCACTACCCTTCAGAAAAGGGTAATGCATATGGGCTATAACGAAGCTTTTGTGTTGTCGATTTCCATACGTAGGTAGTGCTTTCTCCCCTCATGCGCGCCTATCAAATAGGTTCAACTATACAAGCAAGGCCTATTGCATAGGTGTAACCTTTCGCTCGGTACTAAAATCCTCAGGAGATAAAAGCATCTAAAGGTGCATTGACCGGGGATACACGACAGAAGGAATTGTTCTATCTCCAGAACTCACCTTCACTGAGCGTAAGTTTTATTTTACCCAATTTTTATTCCCGAATACCTTACCTTTTCTTTCCCCAAAAAAGAAGAACGGAAAAAATATCAAATCACACCATCTCTGTAATAGGTAAATGCTTCTTTCTCCCCCGGAGCCATCGGGATTATTCGCAATAAGATATCTGCTACAATTGTGAAGGTCTTATCAATAAAATTGTCATTTCTCTGAGATCTAGGCATAGTCAATTACAGATTTTATAATTTCCTTCATTCCCTTACGCAAATGATTCCATGAACGAAATTTTTTTCTGGTGCACAATACCATAAAATGGATTTCCTTACAATCGTAAATATGTTATCATTCTATCTATTCCAATCTATTCCAATCTATTCCAATCTATTCCAATCTATTCCAATCTATTCTTTAAAATATTCCAATCTATTCCAATCTATTCTTTAAAATGGGAATAGATAGGGAATAAATTGAATAATTGTTAATTAGTAATATGAATAATAATGGAAAAAGGCTCGTATTGAAAGAATAATAGATTGGGTAAACTCGGGAAGTCCAGTTCGATTATGATCCGAACAAAGAAAGAGTTAAACGATCGAGCATTGCATAATGAGGATGAAATGCCTACCCAGCAATTGGGTGCTTTATCCATATAGATAAAAGAATATTGGGAAAATATAGTCATCATGACACAGGATCATTGCCAAAGAATTAGTTCTTATACAATTGATAAGATGATCACTACAGATCTATATATGATCATAATATGGAATGGATCAGTTAATCTGTCTTAAATTATTGATTAGGCAATCCGAATACGTCAGATTAACCGGGATGATTGAGGATTTCCTAAAATAAGAGGAAGTTGGAAAAAAAGTCCTTTCGTCTTTCCGGGGGGGGGATTGAATCATTACCTTATTTATTATCTATTTATTTCCGAAAGATTGAACTGTTCGTACCCGAACAAAAAGAATTCGTTTCGTAAGGAAGTTGCTATTGACTCATTTTCTTAATTAGAACCAAGAGATCTCATAGGAAAGATGGCCGAGCGGTTCAAGGCGTAGCATTGGAACTGCTATGTAGGCTTCTGCTTACCGAGGGTTCGAATCCCTCTCTTTCCGTATCTTCGCCCTACTATCTATTTTATTCTCATCCATTGTTTTTCCAATCTATTGAATCCCAATAGGACTATTTCCTAATTCCAGGATCAATCTACCTCTATTTGTAATAGAGAAAATAGAACGAACATTGGTTCGTGGTATGGGAAAAGTCAAGACTATTCTAAGAAGCAATAAAAAAAAGTATCGCAGATAACAAGTAACGTACGGAAGGATTATAAAATGTCTCCTTCGGGGAAGGGAAAAAGAAAGGAGAAGAACATAATTTCCAGATGCCCAGCAACCAACCCACCCCTCTCTTTCATTTCATTCTCGATTCAAGCTTGACGGGAATAATACTCTACGACCAGCAATTCATTAATCTTCAAATTGATCCATTTACTATCTATTATTTGATTGATGAATCCTTTATATTGTAAGGAATGAAAAGTCAAATGATTTGGCAATTTATCCCTCTGGAACAGATCTATATTCTTCTTAATGATAGCTCTCAATCTTTGTTGATCTCTTATAGTAATCACATCTTGAGGTTTGCAAGGGTAACTTGGTATATCTACCATATGGTCATTGACCCGGATATGTCCATGATTCACTAATTGTCTAGCTCCGGGAATAGTGGGAGCCATACCCAATCGAAAAAGAATATTATCCAAACGCATTTCAAGTAATTGCAATAGGACCTGACCCGTTGAGCCTTTGGCTCTTCTAGCAATACGAACATATTTCAGCAATTGTCGCTCCGTTAGTCCGTAATGATAACGCAATTTCTGTTTTTCTTCTAGCCGGATACGATATTGAGATATTTTCCTGGAAGAAGACCGGTTCATAGGATCCTTTCTGTTTTTGGGTCTTTTACTAGTGAGACCTGGTAAAGTTTTCAGACGACGTATTATTTTTAAACGAGGTCCCCGATAACGGGACATAGAAACTCCTTATTCAATTAACAAATAGTGCTAGAAAGAAGAAAGAATAGTATAACCCGTATGAGTACTACTGGAATTCTTTTATATGGAAAACGAAGATCTTTCTCCAATTTGTTATTGATCCTAATAGCTCCAATCATTTCATTCATCCCGTTCCTAGTTGGGAGTAAATGATCATGGCATGACGGACCCGACGAACGATCGTAAGAGTATTCTCCATTCCATCTTGATCCTAACAAAACTTTGTGGATTATGGAAATGAGAGGAACGGAAAAGAGCCAGCTATCGGGATCGAACCGATGACCATCGCATTACAAGTGCGATGCTCTAACCTCTGAGCTAAGCAGGCTCGATGGAATATCATTTCCCATTTCATTGGGGTTAGATCCATAGATTCCTTTGGAATCCTAACGATTATAGCGCGAATCAGATTCAATGACGCAATCCAGATTACGATTACAACGGAACATTGTCTGAATGTAGATTCTTTCAAGGGAAAGAAAGGAGAAGTAAGGGTCAATTGATATCGATCGTTTTACTCACTCTTCCAAATCGACTAGGGGAGGATAATAACATTGCATTTCAAATGGATAAATAATATAATGATTCCAGTCATATTCGATTGGGGTAGAGATAGAGAAGGGGAGAGATGGGTAGAGAAGGGGAGAGAAGGGGAGAGAAGGGGAGTAGGGGAGGATATTTCTCCCACCCAATATTGAGCAAATATCCAATGAATAATGCTGATGGATATTACATAATAGGATTAGATCAAGGTATGATCTTGTTCTTCGAGAAAGGGGATATGGCGGAATTGGTAGACGCTACGGACTTGATCGAATTGAGCCTTGGTATGGAAACCTACCAAGTGATAGCTTCCAAATCCAGGGAACCCTGGGATATTTTGAATGGGTAATCCTGAGCCAAATCCGGTTCATGAAGACAATGTTTCTTCTCCTAAGATAGGAAGGGGATAGGTGCAGAGACTCAATGGAAGCTATTCTAACGAATGAATCTCATTTGGTCCAATACTGTAGTTATAGAACGATCTATTTACACCTCAAAAATGGAGAGAGATGTTATATAACATCAGACAAAACTGGCGATCAGAACTTGAATCGTTCCAAGCATTTTATTCATAAGATAGATGCCAGATTCAAGTTGAAGTACTGATTTTACATTAAGTAATCCAATTATGAACTTATCTACTCTAGATGGAGAATTTAATTCTTTTTTGGAATAAATGGTTGGACGAGGATAAAGATAGAGTCCAATTCTACATGTCAATGTAAACAACAATGCAAATTGCAGTAGGAGGAAAATCCGTTGGCTTTATAGACCGTGAGGGTTCAAGTCCCTCTATCCCCACCCAGGTTCGTTCCCGAACGGATTGATCTATCTTCTCCAATTCCATTGGTTCGAATCCATTCTAATTTCTCGATTCTTTTACCTCGCTATTTTTTTTTTTCATGAAGAGAAGAAATTAGAACATGAATCTTTTCATCCATCTTATGACAAGTTGAGTTGATCTGTTAATAAGTTGATCATATGATCAATTTATTTTGTGATATATGATCTACATAGAATAGATTAGATCATTTTTAAATTATTCAATTGCAGTCCATTTTTATCATATTAGTGACTTCCAGATCGAAAATAATAAAGATCATTCTAAAAACTAGTAAAAAGGTATTTTTACTTCTTTTTAGTTGACACAAGTTAAAACCCTGTACCAGGATGATCCACAGGGAAGAGCCGGGATAGCTCAGTTGGTAGAGCAGAGGACTGAAAATCCTCGTGCCACCAGTTCAAATCTGGTTCCTGGCAAGATGTCAATATCCATGTCTCCATATCCATCTATCTAAATCTATTATATCTAGATGTATATCTACATACGGAGACACCCCGATAAAAATAGATAGATGGATCAATCTGTTCTCTCCCTCTTCTTTGCTCATATTGTCCCTCTCTGTCCGTTCCAATTGAATCCCGATACTCTGTACATATAAAAAAGTAGGATCGAGAACTCAGAAGTCAAGATTTGACGGTGGGACTGATAATTCGGCACTAGTCGGAATCTATTCATCCTATTCCATCCGAATCGAAATGGGATAGATTATCCCAATGATAGATCTATTATTGCAGAGTTGAAGTAGATCCAAACGTTGCAGAGGGTATCTCGAAAGTAGATTCGAATTGAGGTTCATAAGATTGATGTAATAACTTTTGACCATAGTTTCTAGTATGAATACTGGATCCAATATGATGATCCCTATGATTTATAGTGAAATATTTTATTCTTTCCTTGTTGGAGTTCGGGCCTCATATATCCATCGAACTATCTTTTCTTTCACGAAGTTTCGTTATAGCATCTATAATAGCCTCTGGTTCAGGTGGGCAATCTGGCGAATAGACACAGGAATTAACTTATCTACTTTGCGAACGGTACTATAATAATCTGTACCAAACATTTCTCTGTGATAGTACATGCTCCAGGGCAACTACATATTTTGGTTCCGGCATTTGTTCGTATAATAAATCTCACTACAGAAGGAGCCTTTTTCATGGTCACAGTCCCCGCTGTTATAATGAGGTAAGCTCGTCTAGGTCCAGATCTTGGTACCGGACCGTAACGATCGGAGTCGAATCGCGAATCTATTAATGAAGCGAATTTGATGAAACCACAATTAATACTGTAAAGGAGCGTTCATAAACTGGAGAGTTTGGCCCAATTCGTTCGACAGATCGTTTGGGGTAGTTGAAATATCTGGATTCAAAATTGTTTGATCGAGTAAAGGTAACTTCATAGGATTCATCATTGGGTTTATGTCATTTTGTACTTACCTCCCCCACTCGGAAATTAAGGACCCAATGTTCCTCTTCGCCACGCATGGACTGAACCAACGATGAAAATAAGCACGAGAATTGAAGCTCCTATAAATGCAGATATACCCTGTATACTAGAACTCATAGCCCATAGAGAAAGGGAGACTGTTCCAACATCAAGAACAACAAGAACTGGAGCGAACATATAATGATCTTAGATCGGATCCAAGTATCTTCCCATTGGTTCGATACTTGATTCGTAACTAGTAGTCCGGTTCTTGACCAATGGGAGCCAAAGCTCTGGAAATCAAGGATGCAAGAATAGGTAGGAATGATACTATATATTAATTAAAATATCCAGCCAGAAAGTATTATATTAGGGAAATAGGAACATGAATATACTCCTTTGAAATAGATAAAATTATTATATTTTTACGTCAACTTCTTCATTATTATCCCACCCACCATGAGTGGAAGACCAAAGGACCGAACAATAAATACAATCAATTCTAATTGATTCACATATTTTGTTTCGTCCATGGCTTATTATCAAATTAATTCAATGAAATGTTATTTGAATGTCTATTGAGAATATTTGACATGAATCAAGTATGAGAGAAAGAATGTAAATGGGTCCCAATCCCGAACTACCCAATTTTAGATCTGAGTCTATACTCATATTATAGAATGAATATGTTGATGATCTTTATCCAGCATCCATGGCTGAATGGTTAAAGCGCCCAACTCATAATTGGCGAACTCGCGGGTTCAATTCCTGCTGGATGCAGGGGAACTGCACATATCCATTATTGATGGAATGGGAAGAAGTATGAAGAATAACACCAAACAATTGAAGCATACCAAGCCTTTCAATAAAATGAATGAAAGGCTTGGTATGCTTCAATTAAGCAATACACGATAACAATCCATCAGAGTATTATCCACCTATTGAAATAGATTCAACAGCGGCTAGATCCAGAGGAAAGTTGTGAGCATTACGTTCGTGCATAACTTCCATACCTAAACTATGATATATCTGTATAATGAAATTGGTATATGATCCGATATAATAATAGCTACAGGCTTTACGGGAAAAAAAGGAGAAAAGGAGGGAAAAAATTTATGGATGAAGTGAAATATCCAGTACTTACGGAGAAAAGTATTCGTCTATTGGAAAGGAACCAATATACTTTTAACGTCGATTCGCAATCGAACAAAACAAAGATTAAAAATTGGATTGAACATTTCTTCGATGTTAAAGTAATAGCTATGAACAGCTATCGCCTCCCTGAAAAAGGAGGAAAGAGAGGGTCAATGATAGGACATCCAATACGTTGTAAACGTGTGATTATTACACTTAGAACCGGTGATTCTATTCCACTCTTTTCAGAACAATAAGATTTCAAATTTGAAACTAAATGGCCATCCGTTCATATAGAATTTTAACTCCGGATACACGCAATAGATCTGTATCAGGTTTCGATGGAAGAGTGCAGTTGGACCCGCAGAAGAAATTGACCTCTGGACAACATCATTGTGGGAAAGGTCGTAATGGAAGAGGAATTATTACTGCAAGACACAGGGGAGGGGGTCACAAGCGTCTGTATCGTCAAATTGATTTTCGACGGAATAAGGAACACATATCAGGAAAAATTGTAACCATAGAATACGACCCTAATAGAAGTGCATACATTTGCAAGGTGCATTACAAGAATGGCGATAAGATGTATATTCTGCATCCCAGAGGGGTCATGATTGGAGATACTATTCTTTCTGGTCCAAAAGCTCCTATATCAATAGGAAATGCCCTACCTCTGAGTGCGGTTTGAATTATTAATTTACGTGATCGGAAGCAACCGATTGGGTTTACAGCGAAACCTATAAATCTATCACTGATCCAACTAGGACACTTTTACGGGACGAACCCCAAAGGGAAACTGAGGATAAATGACAGCAGGTGATTGGATTCAAAAATTGTTCATATCGGATCATTGGTTCCGAAGATATAATAATATGGAGAGGACCTGATTGTTTGTCCGAAGCATGAACAAAATGGGATAGAGGCACCCTCTAAAAAGACAAGTTACTCACATTTGATCTGATGGTCAGAGGCGGATTCGGAGCTGGACAGTGGTAGTAATTCCCAAAATAAAAAGATGGGGAGAGGAAAAAAGTAAAAAGAGAGAGAAGAGAAAAAGATGTTTAATATGCCTCCTACGTTATCCATAACATACGAAAGTATTAGCGTAATTTGATAAAGTCATTCATTCTGAATGCTACATAAAGAATATAAGCCAGATGATGGAATAGAGAGACCTAGGATGTAGAGAATCGGGACATAGAGAATACAATAGATGCTCCTTCTCATCTCGATTATATTTATTCAATATATGTGAATATAATATACATCCAGAAAGCTGTATGCCCTGAGAGAGGCTTGTACAGTTTGGGAAGGGATTTTTATTCATCGGAATAAGAGTCTACTTCAACCAATATGCCCTTAGGCACGGCTATACACAACATAGAAATAACACTTGGAAAGGGTGGACAATTGGCTAGAGCGGCAGGTGCTGTAGCAGAACTGATCGCAAAAGAAGATCGATCGGCCACATTAAGATTACCATCTGGAGAAGTTCGTTTAATATCTGAGAACTGCTCAGCCACAATTGGACAAGTGGGTAATATCACTGCAAACAATAGAAGTTTCGGTAAAGCCGGAGCTAAACGTTGGTTGGGTAAGCGTTCTGAGGTAAGAGGAGTAGCTATGAACCCTGTAGACCATCCTCATGGAGGCGGGGAAGGAAGAACCCCAATTGGCAGGAAAAAACCTGTGACCCCCTGGGGCTATAGTGCACTTGGAAAGAAAAGTCGGAAGAGAAATAGATACAGTGATGCTTCAATCCTTCGTCGACGTGAGTAAGAATGGTTGGATATCCATAAAAAAAAGGAAAGAAAGGTAATTGATCATGGCACGTTCACTGAAAAAAAATCCTTTTGTGGCTAATCATTCATTGAGGAAAATTAAAAATCTAAACATAAAAGAAGAAAAGAAGATAATAGTTACTTGGTCCCGGGCATCTGTCATTGTACCCGCAATGATCGGTCATACAATTGCTGTTCATAATGGGAGGGAACATTTACCCATTTATGTAACAGATCGTATGGTAGACCACAAATTGGGGGAATTTGCACCTACCCTACTTTTTCAGGGACATGCAAGAAACGATAAGAAATCTCGTCGTTAATTGAGAAAGACTTGTCATTCATTAGGGAGGATGGAGTCAATGGGAAATAATAGTCCAGGTCCAGAAATACGAGCTTTGGCGAGAAATATACGTATGTCTGCTCATAAAGCGCGTAGAGTAATTAATCAAATTCGTGGTCGTTCATATGGACAAGCACTTATGATATTGGAACTGATGCCTTATGGGGCCTGTTATCCCATATCACAATTAATTCATTCTGCGGCGGCGAATGCAAATCACAATATGGGTTTGAACAAAGCCAATTTACTCGTTGGTAGAGTCGAAGTGAATGAGGGTGCTGTTTTTAAAAGGATTCAACCTAGAGCTCAGGGACGCGGTTATCCAATAAAGAAACCCACTTGTCATATAACTATTGTATCGGAGGAAATCTCCAGATCGAATGATCCGATTATGTCAATAGAATCCCGAAAAAAAGGATATGTATGGCGCAGAAAATAAATCCACTTGGTTTTAGACTTGGTGTAACTCAAAATGAGCGTTCCCATTGGTTCGCACAACAAAGGAATTATTCCAAAGATCTCCGAGAAGATCAAAAAATACGTACTTGCATTGAAAACTATGTACGAACGCATATAAAGAGCTCCTCGAATTATGGAGGAATTGCACGTGTAGAGATTTGCAGAAAGATCGATTTGATTAAGGTCAAAATCTATATTGGATTTCCCAACTTGTTGTTAATAGAAGGTAGGGGTCAAGGAATTGAAAAATTAAGAAATGATGTACTAAATATGCTCGATTCTGTGGACCGAAAACTTCACATTGCTATAGAAAAAGTTGCGAAACCCTATAGAAAACCTAATATTCTTGCAGAGTATATTGCCCTACAGCTAGAGAAGAGAGTTCCATTCAGAAAAACAATGAAGAAAGCTATTGAACTGGCTGAACGGGAAGAGGTAGAAGGTATTCAGATCCAAATTGCAGGACGTCTCGATGGAAAGGAAATTGCCCGGGTCGAATGGGACAGGGGAGGTAGGGTTCCCCTACAGACAATTCGGGCTAGGATTGATTATTGTTATTATCCGGTTAAAACCATCTATGGAGTTTTAGGGATAAAAATTTGGATTTTAGAAGAGTAGGAATAATTGGTCTTTTTTTTCCAATCTGCCCGATCATGGATCATCAATTCTATCAGATCGAATAGAAATTAGATTTACCATTTTGGAACCGTGCTATGCTTAGTGTGCGACTCGTTGGAATCGAGCTTTTCATTCTTTTCCGAAGTTATGTTATGGAGAACTCGAAATAAGAACGGATTGGTCTCTATAAATAAACTAGAGACAACTCATTGCTTCATATTGCCAAGATCCAATAACTATGGGTAGATACTATCACCTCGTAAATACTTTCTTCCACGAGATAAAAAATGATATGATATTTTGATCTCTCGTGAAGCGAGAAAGGTGTTTGGTAATGCGGAAAAAGAAGAAAAAGGAGAAATATTCTCCCAATATTGTATGGTTCATTAACTACCCTCCAAAAAGCAGTGTGATAAAGCATAAGAATCATCCTGATTCATTCAAGCAAGATTGAAGGAATTCAGTTTATGAAGGAGAAAGAGCTTCGGGTCGATGGAAACTAAGGAAATTGATTCCGTAACAGATGAAAAGAAAGCTCCATTGCGGAGGGAAGACCTGGGCATTTAGATAGAAGCTATGGAACGATGGAACCTATGACTGCATAAGATCATATAGGAATCTTAATCATTCATTGGATAGGATGGCGAAATAAACCAAAAACCAATTAATATCATTGGAGTCTATAGGTAAGTCGACCCCATGGAGCAAATACTGGAAGAGTCAATATTCGCCTGTGAAATTCTTTATTAAGACATTGGATGGAAATGTAAGAGTTATTCGTCCTGTAAATTATATTCTATATACAATATGTGTAATGCATAGATATAGACTCATTTATCTACACATTGATTATTCACGAGGAGCCGGATGAGAAGAAACTTTCATGTCCGGTTCTGGATTAGAGATGGGATCAAAATACTATTAACCATCGACTATAACCCAAAAAGAACAAAATTTCGTAAACAACATAGGGGAAGAATGAAAGGAGTATCTTACCGCGGCAATCGCATTTGTTTCGGTAGATTCGCTCTTCAAGCACTTGAACCCGCTTGGATCACATCTGGGCAGATAGAAGCCGGACGAAGAACGATTAATCGTTATGCCCGTCGTGGCGGAAAAATATGGGTACGTATATTTCCCGACAAACCTATTACAATGAGACCTGCAGAAACACGTATGGGTTCCGGGAAAGGATCTCCTGAATATTGGGTATCTGTCATCAGACCAGGTCGAATACTTTATGAAATGGGCGGAGTATCCGAAACCGTCGCTAGAGCAGCTGCTAGAATAGCTGCATACAAAATGCCTATACGTACTCAATTTGTTACTACTTAACCCAACCCATCCATACAGAATCAAAGAGTTATTTCTGGTGGAAGAAGATTACTAGTTCGTAAGAACTCTTCCTTTTTTTCATGTTATCTGCCGAGGTAAAAAATATTTTGGAGGAAAAATGATTCAGTCTCAAACTTATTTGAATATAGCGGATAACAGTGGAGCCCGAAAAATAATGTGTATTCGAGTTCTAGGAGCAAGTAATCGTAAATGCGCTCATATAGGTGATGTTATCATTGCTATAATTAAAGAAGCAGTACCTAACATGCCCCTGGAAAAATCGGAAGTAGTTAGAGCCGTAGTTATACGCACCTGTAAAGAATTTGAACGTGACAATGGAATGATGATACGATCTGATGACAATGCAGCCGTTGTCATTGATCAGGAAGGAAATCCAAAAGGAACTCGAGTTTTTGGTCCGGTTGCTCAGGAATTGAGACAATTGAATTTCACGAAAATAGTTTCATTGGCTCCCGAAGTATTATAAGTACTGATAGATCTTGTAAGAATCTTTGACTTAAGGTTCATCAAATGGTACATGGATCAATTAAATTCATTGCACCTCAGGCATATTCCTCAAAGAAGATCGAACATGCCTTTTATATCGAGACCAGGAATTCCTAAGAATTCGTTCGTCATGGGTAACGATACTATTACCAATCTAATTACTTCTATAAGAAACGCTGACATGGTAGAAAAAGGAACGGTTCGAGTAACAGCTACTAATATTACCAAGAACATTGGAAGGATCCTTTTACGAGAAGGTTTTATAGAAGATGTTAGGGAACATCAGGAAGGCCAAAAATCTTTTTTGATATCGACTTCAAAATATCGGAGAAGGAAGAAAAGGACATATATGACCACGTCAAAGCGTACCAGCAAACCTGGTTTGAGAATTTATTCTAATTATCGAGAAATTCCAAAAGTTCTAGGTGGAATGGGGATCGTAATTCTTTCTACTTCCCAAGGAATTTTGACGGATCGAGAAGCTCGACAGAAAAAAATTGGAGGAGAAATTTTATGTTATGTATGGTAATTAATCCAAATGTTGTCCAAAAATATTGATTCTGTAAGATATCCCCATAGTAAGAAAAGTCGGAGCAAGTCGAGACACCATTCATCTTCATCCAAGCACGTTAGTCAAGTTTTTGAATCAAAAGAGGAGGAGATTCGATGAAGAAACAGAATCTGATCCATGCGGAAGGTTTGGTTACTGAATCACTCCCCAACGGTATGTTTCGAGTTCTGACAGATAATGGATGTCAGATTCTGACTCATATTTCGGGTAGGATTCGACGTAATTCCGTACGAATACTACCAGGAGATAGGGTCAAGGTCGAATTAAGTGCTTATGATTTAACCAAAGGACGTATAATATATAGACTTAGCAACAAATCTTCAAAGGATTGAATCACCTTTTGAACATCTGATAGGGATCGAGAATCATAGATGAAACAGACTCTCTGTCTCAGGAAACAAAATGTAATATGAGCAAATTGGAGGGTCACAAATATGAAAATTCGTGCTTCTATTCGTAGAATTTGTGGAAAATGTCGACCAATTCGTAGACGGAAACGAGTTATGATAATTTGTTCTAATCCGAGACATAAGCAAAAACAGGGGTAATCCTCTTCTATATCAATTAACGGATCTAGTGGTAAAATAGATTTCGATATGCATTTTTCGAACTGAACTCATAATGATTAATATGTCAAAAACTATAAAAAGAATTGGTTCACGTAGGAATGAACATCGAGTACTCAAAGGAGTTATTTACGTTCAAGCAAGTTTTAACAATACCATAGTGACTGCTACAGATGTACGGGGACAAGTTCTTTCTTGGTCTTCTGCTGGTGCCTGTGGATTCAAAGGTACAAGGAGAGGTACACCATTTGCTGCCCAGACTGCAGCAGAAAATGTTATTCGTGCATTAATGGATCGGGGTATGGAACGAGTAGAAGTTATGATAAGTGGCCCTGGTCGAGGGAGAGATACAGCATTACGAACCATTCGTAGAAGTGGCATACTATTAAGTTTTGTACGTGACGTAACCCCTATGCCACATAATGGATGTAGACCTCCCAAAAAGAGACGTGTGTAAGAATTGAATGAATTTCAAGAGAAAGAAATGATTTAATGATCTGATCAAATATTCTTGGTATGATTCGAGATGAAATCTCAGTCTCTATTCAGACACTACGATGGAAATGCATCGAATCCAGAGCATACAGTAAGCGTCTTCATTATGGCCGTTTTGCTCTATCCCCGCTACGCAAAGGTCGAGCCGATACAATAGGCATCGCAATGCGAAGAGCTTTACTTGGAGAAGTAGAAGGAACATGTATCACACGTGTAAAATTAGAGAACATAAAACATGAATATTCCGCGATAATAGGTATTGAAGAATCAGTACATGACATTTTGATGAATCTAAAAGAAATTGTACTTAGAAGTGACTCATACGGAATCCGAGAAGCTTCTATTTATATTGTTGGACCCAGAAATGTAACTGCTCAAGATATCATATTACCACCTTCTGTGAAAATAATTGATACTACACAACATATAGCTAGACTTACTAAATCAATTACTTCTGATATCAGATTACAAATTGAAAAAAATCGCGGATATATTATACATAGTCCAAATAATTATCAGGACGGAATTTTTCCTATAGATGCTGTTTTTATGCCTGTTCGCGATGCGAATTATAGTATTCATTCCTATGGGAGCGGAAATGAAATACGAGAAGTCCTTTTCCTGGAAATATGGACGAATGGGGGGTTAACTCCTAGGGAGGCACTTTACGAAGCTTCTCGAAATTTGATCGACTTATTTATTCCCTTCCTGCATGGAGAGGAACAGAACATCGATGGAATGAACAATAAAAAAGGATCTAATATGCTTCCCTTCCCCCTTTCGCACTTATTGACTGATACGGGGGAAACGAAAGAAAAAATTGCATTTCAACTTATTTTCATTGACCAATTAGAGTTACCCCCAAAAATCTATAACTCCCTCAGAAGAGCCAATATACATACATTATTGGACCTCTTAAATTACAGTCGAGAAGATCTAATGAGAATTGAACACTTCGGGAAGGAATCTGTCGAACAGGTATTGGAAGTTCTACAAAAACTTTTTGCAATTGATCCACCCAGGAATTAGTTTCGGGTTCATAAAATGGTTCATTTCATCTCTTCATTTCCTTTCCCCAAGTTCTTTTGGAGAGTCATGAGAATCTTTGACATATCTCTCTTTCGTGGAATATTCGAAAGAAATATCTGACAAGATAGGTATATCTAGGGAGATATAATTTGTCTTAAAGCAACTACTCCCTAGATATATGAATAAAAAAATTAAAATATTTTTATATTCGACAGTTGGATCAAATTGGAAAAGACCTAAAGTTAAAGATTCATCAATAGGCAACGCTGCCCCAATACCCAACCAAAGGGCTACTGCAGTACCGATCAAGGATACTGTTGTAGCTACTGGACGACGAAATGGATTCTGAAATTGATTCACATTCTCTAGAAAAGGCACCGTCAATGATCCCGCGGGTACTGAGCCCATTAAAAGGACACCTAATAATTTGTTAGGTACTGTACGAAGTATTTGGAATACAGGGAAAAAATACCATTCGGGCAATATCTCCAAAGGAGTTGCAAATGGATTTGCTGGTTCACCAATCATTGATGGTTCTAGAACCGCTAAACCTATTGTACATGCAATAGTACCTAAAATTACTACTGGAAAAATATATGAAAGATCATTGGGCCAAGCGGGCTCTCCATAATAATTATGTCCCATACCTTTAGCTAATTTAGCCCTTAATACAGGATCATTTAGGTCAGGTTTCTTTGTTATTGGGATAAGTAGATCTTTATGGATCTATCCCCCGAAAGAACCGGACATGCCGATTTTTATCATCCGGCTCGAACAATAACTGGAGGAAGTATATATCACTTATTTTTCCCGTGATGGAAGACAAATTGGAAAAATAGGAACTAATAATGTCTATGATCATCCATCATTGGTCATTTTATTATTCCAGTTAAATGCTCATGACCCAAGTAAGCTCACAAATTCGATCATGATCGATATGCCTTTTGGACCATCTTAGTCCTTGTAATTTGTGTTTATCACCACGAATAGACCTCAAAAGTTTTTTTGCATACAAGGTATTGACTTGTTATTGATCCGGCCTCTCTCCTTCCTTAGATCCCTTCTTTCACTCCAATAGTTTTCCCATCGAAATGGATGCAAGGGAAATGGATGCATTTTCACACTATGAAAAGGAGAAGTAAAGTCATATAGTCCAATTATTGAATATATGAAAATATTGTCCCATTGTCCGGATCTCACGGAGCCCTTCCTGATTCGGATTCGATCATAGAAAGAATTCTCTTGGAACGGAACAAACTGACCAATGCCTTTCCACCCAGGTGCTAAACTTCCTATTTCTGATAAGGAAATTGGGACAGAGACACATTTTATAAAAAATATTTATGTGGTAGATCGGAGAAAGTATCTGCATGGCCTAATCAATAGTTCAAGTCACACACTCCCATAATCCATCTTCTCCGTCTGAGAATATACTCCAATTATTTGTTTGTATTGGATGAATAATACTCCAAAATCGAAAGGAGAAATCCGAGGACCATATTTTCTATGGATATTTCCATTTTTGAATAAGAAATATTCCTGGCGATGATATATTACTGTCGTTACTCGGAACAATAAGTTATGAATAGTTATTTTCAATCTATCTTTCCTCTCTATAAAGGACCTGGAATACCCTGCTTACGGATCATTAGAAAGTGCATTGGCATAAATACAGCAGTAAGAAGGGGTAATATGAAAGTGTGTAAACTATAAAAACGAGTCAAGGTAGATTGACCCACACTAACACTTCCGCGTAATAATTCTACCAGAGGAGATCCTATTACAGGAATAGCCTCAGGCACACCAGTCACAATTTTCACTGCCCAATAACCAATTTGATCCCAGGGCAAAGAATAACCAGTTACACCGAAAGATACGGTCAACACAGCCAAAATTACACCTGTGACCCAAGTTAATTCACGGGGTTTTTTGAATCCACCTGTGAGATAAACACGGAATACGTGCAGGATCATCATTAGAACCATCATACTTGCCGACCATCGATGAATTGATCGGATTAACCAACCAAAGTTAACTTCGGTCATTAGGTATTGAACAGAGGCAAAAGCTTCTGTAACGGTCGGACGATAGTAAAAAGTCATAGCAAAACCAGTAGCTACTTGTACTAAAAAACAAGTAAGTGTGACCCCCCCTAGACAATAAAATATATTGACATGAGGAGGAACATATTTACTGGCGATATCATCCGCAATCGCCTGAATCTCGAGACGCTCTTCGAACCGATCGTATACTTTATTGAGATAGGTAAACTGAAATTCCCCCTCTAAAAACCGTACATGAGAATTTCCCTTCATACGGCTTGAACAAGAACACGCAAATGTTTTTGGACACGAATAAATAAATTTTGGAAAAGAGATACTTGAGGGTTCGTTGCCTGACCGGCTGGAGAAATGAAGATGATTCGAAACAATCCAGCATTTCTATTAGAAGACTCTATAGTGCCAAAATTAAAAAAAGTGCCAAAATTAAAAAAAAGTGCCAAAATTTCAAGTCGGCTCATCCCTATGATAAATCACTATAGGCCCTTTGAACGATCTTTTACCCTATTCGTGTGATATCAGTTCCCTAGAAAAGAACTAATATAGACGATTTATAGAAATTATCTTGTCGAGATCTCAATAGATGAATCAATCCAAACCTCAGATTTCAATTAGACCCCGATGATTTTATCAAATCCCCAAAAGGTTCTCTGGGTAATAACCTTTTCATTTTCGCTCATTCGACGAAATATGCTAACTAAGAGAAATCAGATACTATATCATTCTTTGGTCATAATCAGCATAATTATGAGAGGGGATAGATCCTTCGATTTATTATAGGAAATACCTCTTTCAATTTCTTTATTGGAAGTCTGGTGACGAGGAAATGATAGGTACAAACCATAGTTCAGATCTTCCCGGAACATATCTATGATAGACCTCGTGCTCTAGAGATTCAATATTCTAGAAATGAAATATCCAACGAGGTAGGACCATCTTGATGAAGATAACAGATCGGTCTTCTGTACTATAAATATGGATCGATTTCAACAAGTCGCACACCCATATTCCAAAAATCCTTAGAGAAAAGTAATTACACGATCAAACTATTGGAACAAGATAAGCTAAAAACTCAAAGCCACTATTTGGTCTGGGTTTGAATCCCTCAGTTCTTCTTTTTTTTCTTCAAGAGCTCACCAGGTGAATTTTGGAGTTCCTCAGCCCCAACTAACCGGAATCCCATCCAATAAAACGGAAGAATTATAAATCTCCAAGATAATAGATAGGAATACTGCAAATAGAGCCATTGCAAAACCCATAAGAGGAGTAGTTCCCCATCCAGGAGCTACTTTACCATATTCTGAATTAAGCGGTTTTAAGGTCGTTCCTACAAGGGTTTCTTTTGGCGTGGTTTTGGAAGTATCATCAATGGTCTGTGTAGCCATAGAAACTATTGTATTGGTTGAGATCTGTTAACTTTGTTATTATATGGTAAACATACCATGATATTGGGATCACCTAATAATGGAAACTGCAACCTTAGTCACCATCTCCATATCTTGTTTACTTGTAAGCTTTACTGGTTATGCCCTATACACCGCCTTTGGGCAACCCTCTAAACAACTTAGGGATCCTTTTGAGGATCACGAGGACTAATTGAAAGAATGACCTTCCCTATAGGGAAGGTCATTCTTTCTTTGATGGGAGAGAAAGAATGACGATTTGGAGAAGCAAAATTATTTTCCCCCTTTAGTCGGAAGTTTGGGTGGTTCTCGGAAGAAAATAGCGAAAAAGATTATCCCTAGGGTCGATACCAACAGGAATGTATAAACCAATGCTTCCATAGATTTGATTTGATCGTAATTTACAATTATGGAGATAGCTTTCGTACTAATATTTATTAGAGAAGAGATAGGAGCAATATCATACCACTTGTCTTTTAGTAGTTGGATCTCCCAGTTTTTGGAATGCTCCAAATTCTATTCGAGCATCCAGATCCGAGTCGATACCAGCAAAAACATCTCTGAATAAGGTCCTAGAACCATGCCAAATGTGTCCAGAAAAGAAAAGGAGAGCAAATGTAGCATGTCCAAAAGTAAACCAACCCCTTGGACTACTACGAAAAACACCATCAGATTTTAGAGTAGCACGATCTAATTCAAAAATTTCACCTAATTGAGCACGTCTAGCGTATTTTTTAACTATAGCAGGATCACCAAAACTGACCCTGTCAAGTCCACCACCATAGAACTCAACAGTTACACCTACTTGTTCAACACTATACTTTGATTCTGCCCTCCTAAAAGGAACATCGGCTTTCACAATTCCTTCTTTGTCCACCAGAACTACTGGAAATGTTTCGAAAAAGGTAGGCATACGACGTACAAAAAGCTCATTTCCCTCCTTATCTTTGAAGATAGGGTGTCCTAACCAACCAACAGCTATTCCATCTCCATTGTCCATTGCACCTGCTCTGAATAACCCCCCCTTAGCTGGATTATTACCAATGTAATCATAAAAAGCGAGTTTCTCGGGAATTTTGGACCAAGCTTCTGATAGGCTTAAATTTTCGGCCAGACCGGCACGAACTCGTCGATCTATTTCTTGTTGGAAGTATCCCTGATCCCACTGGTAACGAGTGGGACCGAATAATTCGACCGGAGTAGTTGCGGAGCCATACCACATGGTCCCAGCAACAATGAAAGCTGCAAAAAACACAGCAGCAATACTGCTGGATAGGACCGTTTCAATATTCCCCATGCGTAATCCTACGTATAAACGTTGGGGAGGACGAACACTGAGATGGAATAGACCTGCTAATATACCCAAAATACCCGCTGCTATATGATGAGAAGCTATTCCTCCTGGAACAAAAGGATCAAAACCTTCAGCTCCCCATGCTGGATCCACTGGTTGTATTTTTCCAGTTAGTCCATAAGGATCAGACACCCATATCCCAGGACCATACAAACCCGTTACATGAAATGCTCCAAATCCGAAACAAGCTACTCCTGAGAGGAATAAATGAATTCCAAATACTTTTGGCAAATCTAAACAACGTTTTCCCGTACGTTCATCACAGAATATGTCCAGATCCCAATATACCCAATGCCAGATAGCTGCCAAAAAGCACAGGCCAGAAAACATGATATGTGCCCCGGCCACACCTTCATAACTCCAAATACCGGGATTAATTACAGTTTCTCCGGTGATGTTCCATCCACTCCATGAATCCTTTATTCCCAAACGAGTCATAAAAGGTATAACGAACATACCTTGTCTCCACATTGGATCAAGAACAGGATCGGATGGATCAAAAACTGCTAATTCGTACAGAGTCATTGAACCAGCCCAACCAGCAACTAGAGCTGTATGCATTATATGTACAGAAATTAACCGTCCAGGATCATTCAATACGACGGTATGAACGCGATACCAAGGCAAACCCATGCAAACACCCCTTTATCGGAAAAAGTAGACACTATGTAACTTTCTCACATTGGATTGGAAGAGATCATGTTATCGAGCTAGACCCGGATCATCTCGAAAGTGAACATCTATTCACTTGGACATTGCTAATGATGGAACAGGTTTGAAACCATTTTGTTCATACATAATAGCAGGGAGAGGCAAAGATATTTTATCGTTTGTATGTACCAATACACAATGTAGGGATTGGTCCCATTTATATTGATAAAAAAAGAGGAAAGAAACGAGATCTTCTAATCCTTCCATTCGTTCATGAACGATACCTTTGCAATTTATGGACTAAGTCAGATATAAATTTTGATTAAAAATAGCATTTTTATACTAAACAGTAATACTTTACTGCGGGAAAAAAAAAAGCATTTTTATACTAAACAGTAATACTTTACTGCGGGAAAAAAAAAAAATACTGAGCATAGTTCAAATGCTCAGTCAAAATGATAACTTTATCATTTTGTGCTATGCAATGAAAAAAAAGGTCAAAATAGGAAGTATCTAGGTTAATAGGTCTTTTCCGTTCCGTAGAAAGATTCGGGGTTATTCGTTTTTAGGATCAATAGTGGACGAACGGAGAGAGAGGGATTCGAACCCTCGGTACGGATGATCCGTACTACGGATTAGCAATCCGCCGCTTTGGTCCGCTCAGCCATCTCTCCAAGATGGAAGAGTTCATGTATAACAACATGTATAACAAAATGAATGGTGGAGTAAAGGTGTATACCATAGTATGTACAGATTGTATCGGCAATATAATGAATATTGCAATTATTCAGTTGGATAAAGAACAATCCAGTCAATCATATTGTTCATTTCGTTAAAAATAGTTCTGTATGACTGATTTTTTCTGCTTTTCTTGGCCTGGCCGATGGCCAGGCCAAGAAAAGCAGAAAAAATCAGTCATACAGTGCTTGACCTAATTTGATACCTAGAAAAACTGCTGTAAAAGCAAGAAAAGAAGCTATCAAAAATTGGAATTCTATTGCCATATCTTCATTCCCTCCCCAATCAGTTTGATTAAATGCGTTACATGGATTAGTCCATTTATTTATCTCCAGTATCCAATTTTATTATCTAGATATTGAAGGGTTCTCTATCTATTTAGGGTTCTCTATCTATTTTATGTATTATTGTAAATATATCAGTTGCTCAACGCCATAGGTTCCTGATCGAACCTACACCAATGGGTAGGAGTCCGAAGAAGACAAAATAGAAGAAAAGTGATTGATCCCGACAACATTTTATTCATACATTCAGTCAATGGAGGGTGAAAGAAAACCAAATGGATCTAGAAGTTATTGCGCAGCTCACTGTTCTGACTCTGATGGTTGTATTTGGCCCTTCAGTTATAGATAGATAGAGCTTTGGATGGATCAGAGATCCATGTAAAATATCCTTTAACTATTTAAGTTGATAATGTAACGAATAAAACCCACCTGTATCACTAAACTATACACGCCACAATCCCATTGACGGATATTCCGTCACTTCTTTCCTTCCACATTTGAATCCAAATTCCGGAATTCCTTTCTTCTCTCTCTTCTATTTCCGAGAGAGAAGAAAGGATTCTATCCATTCTAGTTTTAGAAATTCTAGGTTGTTCTTTCCCTTTATCAAGGAATTTTTTTTGCTCAACTCCTCTAATCTTCTAATTGAATTCTTTCTAATTTATTTTAGAAAGATCTTCCTCTTACAGGAAGAAAAAGAGCCATAAACTGGAATGGCTCCATATTCTTAGCTCTCAATCTTTGTTGATCTCTTATAGTAATCACATCTTGAGGTTTGCAAGGGTAACTTGGTATATCTACCATATGGTCATTGACCCGGATATGTCCATGATTCACTAATTGTCTAGCTCCGGGAATAGTGGGAGCCATACCCAATCGAAAAAGAATATTATCCAAACACATTTCAAGTAATTGCAATAGGACCTGACCCGTTGAGCCTTTGGCTCTTCTAGCAATACGAACATATTTCAGCAAATGATCTCAGGCATAACTTGTCTCCATTCGCTTCGTATCAGCTCAGCCCGGAGTTTCCAGTATAGGGATCCTTACCCTACGAGCTACTATAATGTTCTCAACTTGATATCTATAAAGATAGATGGATCATCCATATCCAATTAATTTGTTGTCCATCTACCATAGTAAACTCACTCATTCATATATGATGAGGGGGCCCTTTTAACTCAGCGGTAGAGTAACGCCATGGTAAGGCGTAAGTCATCGGTTCAAGTCCGATAAAGGGCTCATGTTTCCCACGAAGAAAGAGGGCTCGGGTGTCCATTTATATTACATAGATAGAAATATTTTCACCGAAATATGAAAATGACAACGAATCGGATCCAGTCCGATTTTTTTTATCTTCTTTTATGGGCGAACGACGGGAATTGAACCCGCGCGTGGTGGATTCACAATCCACTGCCTTGGTCCACTTGGCTACGTCCGCCCCGGAAAAAACCAATTTATCTATCTACAGTCATTTCTTCCAAGAATAAAAAATGAGCTAACGTTTGTTCTTATGTGGGTCGGTGACCTCTGATAGGGGATCAAAGCAAGATCGATGACTAACTCTCAACTCTCGCACAAGTTGTATGGCTTATTATCAAATATGTGATAAATATGAAGTATTTCGTATTTATCCCGGAGAAATATCCCGATCCCATCTTCCCTCCGTTCTTTTTAACGTGAAAGAAGAATATTTCTTCTTTCGTATCGATCCTTTGTCTATTCACTCATGGGCGATAATTATTGTTTTTCCCTATCAGATTTTAGTTTTCAACTAACACAGTTTTGCAGATTGGTTCGGTAGATCCCACGTTATTCGAGTTGTAACGAACGGGCCATAACCATTAAAATGGTTCGGTGTAAATGGAATAGATCGAGATCTATCTCGAGATTTATTGTATGTTTTATCTTGATACTAAGATCTTGTCCATTTGAACAACTCTGGGCAGGGTATTTGATCGGAGAGTCGTTGTTTAAAATGATCAAGGTTGTGGCTGTGTCGACAAGTTCGACCCTATTCGCTTATCATATATTCAGATTCGATGAATCTAGACCATTTGAACTTGTATCCTTCCTTCTCGTATTAGAAGGTATAGGGTTTTCCAATCTGGAAAATTTGGTTATCTTACATGCACGGTTAGGATACAATCAAGTTCTTTGTTATATTATTATGCAGGTTATGGGACAAAGATACAAATTTAAAGGCTCATCTACCGACGGAGATAGTGAACATTTGATGAATCAAATATAAATTTGATTGTTGTCTTTCAGTTAATTCGTTTGAAAGTTTAGGTCAAGCGAACGAACAGAATTGGTAGGCGTCAATCGATCCGTGGAACGTATCAAATCTTTCACGTATAAGTTCGTTATGAGATGAGCCCACTCATCTCACAATGATATAAAATAATTTCGGACAGATCTATTGCCGAGTAGATATCTATTTGTAACGGGGCAGAAAGCAGCTTATTTTGGGTCGCTGTCCACATAATTTCTGGACAAGGGGTAATAGTTTCTTTCGTCCCAACCCAACAGACTTCTTTATTCTATTGTTTGTTCCAGAACGCATTCCATGAAATATGTGTATTCTATAAAATAGTGGGGTAGATTCAAGCAAACGTTGGTCCAGATGTAGATCTAATATGCATAGCCGGTAGATTGCATTTTTGTGATATGTTACCAGAACGGAACTAGAAGCAAGGAAGAGTGTTTGTCCCAATATGAAAATATTGGGTCTCAAAAACCATGTGATGATCTTAGGTGAAGAAAGAGAACGAACCAAAGGTTCGCCTTTAGCTAGGATGGATCAACTCCAGAGAATTTATCTGCCCAGGATATTTGGAATATCCGTCGTACTTGCCACTTCTATGGTTCAAAAATAGGCTCGATTTACCGCACATAACTTATTGTAGAGAATCCTAGTTGATCAAGATCTTCGCCCGATATTTAGCAAAGGGATAGATACATCCGGGATTTTCGATTGAACGGAAATTTTGTTCAACCCCAACGGAATGCGTTGCGTTTGGATGGAGCTAAAAGTCACATGTCCGATCGATACTTTGACTGCTCTATGGATTGCTTGGAACATATGATATTCGAGAGAACTCTCGAATTTTTCGAAGAACTAGCGATAAAAAAAAAATAAAATAGTTTATAGGTTTGATCATCTGGTATCGGATCAATCTCGATCGATCCAAAATACTAATATGCCTGCTCTGGTCCAACGTTCCCATCCATCCATCCATCCATCGATCTCGATAAGGACATGAGATTGATATGATCTGAAAGACTTTTCAAGGCCAAGTCATAGGGACGGACTATGAGGGGATATATATAAATAGTATCACTTAGTGGAATGTATAGGGCTATACGGGCTCGAACCGTAGACCTTCTCGGTAGAACAGATCAAAGTTCTTATTATCAAAATAATTTGAACTGTTCCAAGAACCCAACATGCATTTTCTCGCATTGGGCTCTTTCATTAACTGATGGAAAGATCGGTTAGTCTGCCATTCTCCTCTTTCCGGTAAGATACTAATATGGCTCCGTGTGCTCCAAATTCTTACCCTTCGGAAGCAATCCCAAAGTTATTCAAAAGGTTTCTTTGACGTAGGTCTGCCTTGCTCGGGCATAGATTGACTCAAATAGAGTCTCTTCTATCGCTCCAAAAGTAAAATATGACACTTCATACACCTAAAAGTTCATAGAGCGAAAAGAATCTATTTTGAGGTCCCCGTATTATACTCATTATGCCTGGCATTGAACGGAGCTGGGATTGACCATATCAATTAGATCCATAATTCGAATCAGATCGAACTTCATCTTTGTCATGCTATTGTTCCCCAGAGAAACAAATTTATAGAGTAAGACTATTTCACATAGAATCTATTTCGTGGATCGGACGAATCGATAAACTCTCCCGAAAACCATTGGCGCACGTGTAAACGAGGTGCTCTACCTTGCTGAGCTATAGCCCTTCCTTGCCAGTCTTGGTGATACACTACTATACTAACCAGATGGATCACTTTATGTCAAGGTAGATATTTCATGATCCAATACTATGATCCAATACTATGATCCAATACGTTCCAATAAGTTCGATCTGTGCCAGGGACACATACATTGTCTATACATTTAATTCGATTTCGATTTAGAATCGTTTATAAATCCAACTCTACCTATGAGAATAAATGACCCACTTAACTCAGTGGTTAGAGTATCGCTTTCATACGGCGAGAGTCATTGGTTCAAATCCAATAGTAGGTAAACTTATTAGATGCCATCGAGTTTTCAATGGTATCTAATAAGTTTTACTCCACGTGTTTGGATCGAGGCGGAACATTGAATCATTTTTCAGATCATTATAGAAAATGTTAATTAGAGACGGGGGGGCTAGCATTGATAGCCTCTAATCGTGTTCTAGCCCTTTTCAGAGCTACATCAGCCTCAATTGCTTGTCTTTTGCCTTCGGCTCGAGCTAAGTCAGCTTTAGCTATTCGAAAATTTTCCTGGGCTTCTTGGGGATCGATGTCAACATCTCTCTCTGCATTATTTACCAATATAGTGATTCTATCACTGTCTATCTTGGCGAAACCGCCCATCATAGCCATAGTGGACCACTGCCCATTGAGACGTATTTTCATAACTCCTATATCTACAGCTGCCACAAGTGAAGCATGATTGGGTAATACGCCAATTTGACCACTATTAGTAGATAGAATTATTTCTTTAACTTCTGAATCCCAAATGACTCGATTAGGAGACAGTACACGAAGATTTAGGGTCATTTTCAGAATTAACTTTCCATGTTGGAGTTTATAGCCTTCGCGGTAGCTTCATCAATATTACCCACCAAATAAAAAGACTGTTCGATAAGACCATCTAATTCTCCAGAAAGGATCATTTGAAAACCTCTAATTGTTTCCATGAGACCCACATATTTGCCCGGGGAACCTGTGAATACCTCTGCTACGAAAAAGGGTTGTGATAGGAAACGTTCAATTTTTCTTGCTCTTGCCACGATTAAACGATCTTCCTCTGATAATTCATCCAGTCCAGGAATAGCTATAATGTCTTGAAGTTCCTTATAACGTTGTAAAGTTTGCTTAACCCCTTGTGCAGTTTCGTAATGTTCTTCGCCTACGATCCAAGGTTGGAGCATAGTCGATGTTGAATCTAAAGGATCCACTGCTGGATAGATACCCTTCGCAGCTAATCCTCTCGATAGTACGGTAGTAGCATCTGAATGTGCAAATGTCGTAGCAGGAGCAGGGTCGGTCAAGTCGTCAGCAGGTACATAAACTGCTTGAATCGAGGTTATGGATCCCTTTTTTGTGGAAGTAATTCTCTCTTGCAAAGAACCCATTTCCGTGCTAAGAGTTGGCTGATAACCCACGGCGGAAGGCATTCTGCCTAATAGGGCGGATACCTCTGATCCCGCTTGGACAAAACGGAAGATGTTATCAATAAATAATAGTACGTCTTGCTCATTGACATCTCGGAAATATTCGGCCATGGTTAGAGCAGTTAAACCGACTCTCATGCGAGCTCCCGGTGGTTCATTCATCTGACCATAGACCAGAGCCACTTTTGATTCTGATATTTTTTGTTCATCAATTACTCCCGATTCTTTCATTTCCATGTAAAGATCATTCCCTTCACGGGTACGTTCTCCTACTCCTCCAAATACAGATACCCCTCCATGAGCCTTAGCAATGTTGTTGATCAACTCCATAATGAGTACTGTTTTACCCACTCCAGCTCCTCCAAATAAACCAATTTTTCCCCCACGGCGGTAAGGAGCCAAAAGATCTACTACTTTAATGCCTGTTTCGAAGATGGATAATTTTGTATCCAACTCTGTAAAGGCGGGAGCAGGTCTATGAATAGCAGATGTTATGCCAGCATCCACAGGACCCAAATTATCGACAGGTTCTCCAAGAACATTGAAAATTCGTCCGAGAGTAGCTCCACCAACTGGAACACTTAGAGGAGCTCCCGTGTCAATCACTCTCATTCCTCTCGTCAAACCATCTGTAGCACTCATAGCTACAGCTCTAACCTTATGATTTCCTAATAATTGTTGTACCTCACAAGTAACCTGAATTTCTTGACCGGCTGTACCTTGACCCTTAACTGTCAATGAATTGTAAATATTAGGCATATTACCTGGAGGAAAAGAGACATCCAGTACTGGGCCAATGATTTGAGCAATACGTCCCACATTTTTTTCTACACGTGCGGAAACCCCAAGAACAAGAGGATTTTTTCTCATACAAAAATGGAAATTATTTTCATGAATAATATATAAATATGATTTTGCCAATATCATCAATAAAAAAAAATGTTCCATATTGGGTCGATCAGACCAGTAAATAAGAAATGGAAGTTACCACCTTGGTAAAATCCAACTTTATTGAAAAGTTTAAATTCATCCATATTTGGAATATGAAGTAGGTAGATGGATATGAATAAGGATCATGAGGAAGTCTTCGATTTATCTATAACTAGAACCAAATTCTCCATAACTAAAACCGAAAATACTTCAAAATTATGTCCAGATCATCTGTGAAATATGAAACTTGATATTCATGACCTTTCTCTCATTGATCATTATCTCTTCTCTTCATACGCACATCTGTATATGTATTTTCGGACAATTCGCACCATTATGGTCAAAGGTCAATTCGGTTCCTTGATTTCATTCATGAACTAGTTTAACCACTGAAAGGTTCTCGGGTCAATCCATGGAGGAAGAACTTCAAGAGCAAAGATTGGGTTGCGTCATACATAAAGAACATTATACAATGAGAGTGTATCTAGCACCCCAATAACGGACGACTTTTTGTAGGATATTTCTTTCAAAATTGATTGTTTACGTTCGGTCCATGTCGAGCAGACCTCGTCCTTGCGAGAAATAATTATTAATAAAGGAGGGACTTATGTCACCAAAAACAGAGACTAAAGCTAGTGTCGGATTCAAAGCTGGTGTTAAAGATTACAGATTAACTTATTATACTCCTGAATATCAGACCAAGGATACAGATATCTTGGCAGCATTCCGAGTAACTCCTCAACCCGGGGTGCCACCTGAAGAAGCGGGAGCAGCAGTAGCTGCTGAATCTTCCACCGGTACATGGACCACTGTTTGGACCGATGGACTTACTAGTCTCGATCGTTACAAGGGGCGATGCTATGATATCGAGCCCGTTCCTGGAGAGGAGACTCAATTTATTGCCTATGTAGCTTACCCCTTAGACCTTTTCGAAGAAGGTTCTGTTACTAACTTGTTCACTTCCATTGTAGGTAATGTATTTGGATTCAAGGCCCTACGGGCTCTACGTTTGGAAGATTTGCGGATTCCCCCTGCTTATTCCAAAACTTTTCAGGGTCCACCTCATGGTATCCAGGTTGAAAGAGATAAATTGAACAAATATGGTCGTCCTTTATTGGGATGTACTATCAAACCAAAATTGGGTCTATCAGCCAAAAACTATGGTAGAGCAGTTTACGAATGTCTCCGTGGTGGACTCGATTTTACTAAGGATGATGAGAACGTAAATTCCCAACCATTCATGCGCTGGAGAGATCGTTTTGTCTTTTGTGCGGAAGCAATTTATAAGGCTCAGGCTGAGACGGGTGAAATTAAGGGACATTATTTGAATGCTACTGCAGGTACATGTGAAGAAATGATGAAAAGGGTAATATTTGCAAGAGAATTGGGAGTTCCTATCGTTATGCATGACTATCTGACGGGAGGTTTTACCGCAAATACTTCTTTGGCTCATTATTGCCGAGACAACGGCCTACTTCTTCACATTCACCGCGCGATGCATGCAGTTATTGACAGACAAAGAATTCATGGTATGCATTTCCGGGTACTGGCTAAAGCATTGCGTATGTCCGGTGGAGATCATATTCACGCCGGTACTGTAGTAGGTAAACTTGAAGGGGAACGAGACGTAACTTTAGGGTTTGTTGATCTACTGCGTGATGATTTTATCGAAAAAGATCGAAGTCGTGGTATTTACTTCACTCAAGATTGGGTATCTATGCCAGGTGTTCTGCCCGTAGCTTCAGGAGGTATTCACGTTTGGCATATGCCTGCTCTGACCGAGATCTTTGGGGATGATTCCGTACTACAGTTTGGTGGGGGAACTTTGGGACATCCTTGGGGAAATGCACCTGGTGCAGTAGCTAATCGGGTTGCTCTAGAAGCTTGTGTACAAGCTCGTAATGAAGGACGTGATCTTGCTCGTGAAGGTAATGAAGTGATCCGTGAAGCAGCTAAATGGAGTCCTGAACTAGCTGCTGCTTGTGAAATATGGAAGGAGATCAAATTTGAATTTGATGCGATTGATGTCTTGTAATCCAGTGACTTTCGTTCTACCAATCGGACTCGGCCCAATCTTTTACTACTACCCCAAATATTAGTCCAAATCGTAAGCGGAGATATGGGATTTCAGATATCAATATATGGAAATTCCCTATTTTTATATCTATATAAAAATATCTATGTAGATATTGATATATAGATATTTCCAAGGTTAAATAACTCTGTTTGAGATATTTAACCTTGGAAATTTTTTTGGGTCAAGCATTCGATAACGAATCCTATTCATCCTTTACAATGATCTTATAGATCATTCGATAGGGTTGGTAGCTCAGTGGATCAGAGCTCATGGTTCCGGACCGTGAAGTCAAGGGTTCAAATCCCTTCTAGCCCAAAAGATGTTGTATTTGAAATTAAAATTCCTTTCCATCGCGGTATAGGAGAGAATCTTTCTTTATAATAGAATAAAGTATTCTATCATAATCCCGGATCGATACTTCAGATTCCTAATCAATAATGAATGGAAATGATTTCTCAATGATTCATTCCACTATTGATTAATAATTTTCATCATTGTATTTATACTTATACGACTTCTCTTCATACAAAATAAGATAGGAAAAGTAACAAATTTCACCTTTATATGGAAGGAAAACTCTATGTCTATAAAGGAGTGGTTCGAAGACAAGCGTAAAATAACTGCATTACTAAAAAATTCGGTCGAAAGGGATAGTAAGGATGCCAATGAGACGGAGAAAAACAAGAATAAAAGTATTGATTACGCTAAAATTAAGAAGTTATGGGCTCAATGTGATAATTGCGAGAACTTGCTATATCTCAGATTCTTGAGAGAGAATCAAAGTGTTTGTAAAGAATGTGGATATTATCTGCAAATGAATAGTTCAGATAGAATAGAACTTCCAATTGATCGTGACACTTGGCGTCCTATGGATGAAGACATGTACACTCTAGATGTTCTTCAATTTTATTCTGAGAATGAACCTTCTCATTCTGATAATCTTAATTCTGAGGATGAATCTTATAAGGATCATATCACTTTCTATCAAATAGAGACAGGTTTAACTGATGCTATTCAAACAGGCATAGGTCAATTAAATGGTATTACTATCGCACTCGGAGTTATGGATTTTAAGTTCATGGGAGGTAGTATGGGCTCTGTAGTAGGTGAGAAAATAACCCGTCTGATCGAGCGCGCTACCGCGGAATCTCTTCCATTAATTATTGTGTGTGCTTCCGGAGGAGCACGTATGCAAGAAGGAAGTTTTAGTTTAATGCAAATGGCTAAAATAGCTTCTGCATTATATATTCATCAGAAGGAGAAAAAGTTGTTATATATATCGATTCTGACGTCACCGACAACTGGTGGAGTGACTGCTAGTTTTGGCATGTTGGGAGATATTATTATTGCCGAACCTAAAGCGTACATTGCATTTGCAGGTAAAAGAGTAATTGAACAGACATTAGGTCAGAAAGTGATTGAAGATTTTCAGGTGACTGAGCATTTATTTGGTCATGGTTTATTTGATCTGATCGTTCCACGTAATCTCTTAAAAGGTGTTCTGAGTGAACTATTTTGGTTTTACGTTTTACGGTCTTCCTTGTAAATAAATAAAAAGAAAAAAATGAACGTTGAGTTTCCTTATCAGGAAAAAGGATCAAATTGAGTTCCTTGTAACGGAAGTGACAGTGATACAGTTTCTTATCGCGGCGAAGGAGAGAATTGCTTTTCACCCCCTTCTTATTAATAATTTATGATCCTCGAGCCTATACTAACAATCCATATAGCCAATTCTCCGCTTTCAGAAATCAGATAAATTTTGGTCAGGATTCATGTTCTTCCACTATTTTACTTATATAGTAAAAAAAATAATGGATCTCTATATTGTAATATAGAACTCATTGTTGAACTCATCGAGATCTTATTAAAAAAAAATTGCCCCAACTGGAAATGCTTTTTTAGCATTTTCGGGAGAGACGGGGAAAGGAACAACGAACACTTGCATACATGTATTCTATGAAGAAGGACGAATGGGACCGCTTATTTGGTCCCATCACTTATTTGACCTTATAATTATTCTTTGTAATATGGATAAACATTTCATTGATTAAGTAAGGTACTCGTTCTATGATAATTCCTAACCTACTCCCTAACCTACTCCCTATCCTACCCTCTATTTTGGTGCCTTTAGTCGGCTTATTACTTCCGGCAATTACAATGGTTCTTTCTCATCTGTATATTCAGAATGACGAGATTTTATGAATCTGATCAAATCAGATTTAATAAATGGGTTTAGATCTTTCAATTGCAGAACAGATAGGATATCTATATCTATTTTAGATGATATAAGATAGAACTCTTATAGACACAAAATAGGTCTAAATATCCAAATTATATATCCTATCTATATATATACATGAATATGGATATTTATTCATATACATATACAGATAGGATATACACATATGTCAATAAATAGGTATGGGTCAATATGTTAATGTGGTCGGTTTTCTTTTTTCATACGGTATAGATATATATTCCAGGAGATATTTATACTCCACTGATCCAATGTTGTTTCTCAAATTGATAAATTAGGGAAGGACCCATTTGAAATGGATGGTAAGAATGGACAAGAAGACAAACTTGGCTGACTTAACTGAAAATTTATCTATCTATATAGATAGTTCATAAGAGTTTGGGAACCAAAGGATAAAAAAGTTGGCTATTCCCTCAACTTCAATAGGATGGAATTGAATACAATTTTTTATGAATCGTCGATCCAAATGGCTCTGGATAGAACCTATAACAGGGTCTCGAAAAAGAAGTAATTTCTTTTGGGCTTGTATCCTTTTTCTGGGTTCACTAGGATTTTTCCTAGTCGGGATCTCGAGTTATTTTGGTGAGAACCTGATACCCCTATTGTCATCTCAGCAAATACTCTTTGTTCCACAAGGAATTGTAATGTGTTTTTATGGTATTGCAGGTCTGTTCATTAGCTCTTATCTGTGGTGCACAATTTTGTTCAATGTGGGTAGTGGCTATAATAAGTTCGATAAAAAAAAAGGAATTGTATGTCTTTTTCGTTGGGGATTTCCCGGAATAAATCGTCGTATTTTCCCACGATTTCTTATGAAGGATATTCAGATGATCAAAATGGAAATTCAAGAAGGTATTTCCCCTCGTCGTGTTCTTTATATGGAAATAAAGGGCCGACAAGACATTCCTTTAACTCGTACTGGTGATAATGTGAACCTAAGGGAGATCGAACAGAAAGCCGCTGAATCAGCCCGTTTCTTGCGTGTATCCATTGAAGGGTTTTGAAATCGGGGGTGTCTTTATCCTCGACATACATTCAAATGTAAAAACATTTGAATATGGATCGAATCAAGGAACATGAATCAATATCCAATCAGGAAATTTCAATAAATATTCCATTTTCATACAATGAAATTTCAATAAATATTTCATTGTATGAAAATGGAACGATATAGGATCTTTACGAACAATATACTATTTTTATGAAATAGTAAATGATCTCCTTATGCTCCGTCTCACCCATTTTGAACAAACCTTTTACTTTTTTCCCGAGGATATTTTTTTGATCGGGATCAAACAATTACGCAATAGATCAATCTATGGTTTCCCTAAAACTAAAACGCTTTTTTCCTCTCATCACGATCCAATTATGACTTTTTGTCGTTCTCTCATTTTTCAAGAGCGTTTGTCATGTCATCTTTGGAGATAACTGGGGAAATATTCGTAAAGGATCTAGTGATCAGGATTCAAAGGATCTTGGCAATGAATAAGACTTATGTTACTTCAAGTTATTCTTCTAAAAAAGAAGAAGATGAAAAAAACGATATAGGATCTTTACGAACAATATACTATTTTTATGAAATAGTAAATGATCTCCTTATGCTCCGTCTCACCCATTTTGAACAAACCTTTTACTTTTTTCCCGAGGATATTTTTTTGATCGGGATCAAACAATTACGCAATAGATCAATCTATGGATCCCATACCTCATTCTATCACTCGTACTTTGTCTAGATTTCGGACAGAACTGACAAGTGAATCAGGTTCGTTAGCAATTCACGAATTGGAAGTGTCCGAATATAAAGCATCAGCTTCCCTACGATATCTCGCATGTTTAGTAGTAATGCCTTGGGTAATTCCTATTTCATTACGGAAAGGTTTGGAGCCTTGGGTTACAAATTGGTGGAATACGGTTAAATCTCAGAAAATTTTTGATTATCTCCAGGAACAAAATGCTCTGGGAAGATTTGAGAAAATAGAAGAACTATTCTTGTTAGAAAGAATGGTGGAAGATTCTTTGGGAACACATTCACAATCTCTTCGTATAGAGATTCACAAAGAAACGATCCAATTGGTCGAAATGTACAATGAAGATTGTATCCAGATAATATCACATTTATTAACAAATCTAATAGGTTTTGCTTTTATAAGTGCTTATATCATTCTGGGTAAGAATAAACTCGCTATTTTCAATTCTTGGATCCAAGAATTCTTCTATAGTCTGAGCGATACAATGAAAGCTTTTCTAATTCTTTTAGCAACCGATCTATGTATTGGGTTTCATTCACCCCATGGTTGGGAACTTATTATCGATTCGATCTCCGAAAGTTATGGATTTGCCCATAATGAACGAATCATATCTGGTCTTGTTTCAACTTTTCCAGTCATCTTAGATACGATTTTTAAATATTGGATCTTCCGTCGTTTCAATCGTATATCTCCTTCACTTGTAGTAATTTATCATTCGATGAATGAATAAAGAATAGGTAGGTTTTTTTCTCCGACCGAAACAATTGAAACAGAATAATAAAGTGTTTTCCGTGTTCAGGAATTAGCTATTCCTCCCCTTCATTCTTCTCCTGGTGCGAGACTTCCGATTTCTTCTTTTTAGGTTTGGTTGAATCAATATAGTAGCAGAATTTTTGACAGGTAACTATGATAGCTACCTACTCTCACCCCAAAAATGATTTGGAACCAATAATTGAACCATGCAAAATAGAAATACTTATGAATGGGCGAAAAAGATGACTCGGTTAATTTCCGTCCTGGTCATGATACATATCATAACTCGGACATCCATTTCGAATGCATATCCCATTTTTGCACAGCAGGGTTATGAAAATCCCCGAGAAGCCACTGGACGTATTGTATGTGCCAATTGTCACTTGGCAAAAAAACCTGTGGATATTGAGGTTCCACAGTCCGTGCTTCCCAATACCGTATTTGAAGCAGTTGTTAAGATCCCCTATGATATGCAGATGAAACAAGTTCTTGCTAATGGCAAGAAAGGGGCTTTAAATGTAGGAGCTGTTCTAATTTTACCCGAGGGCTTTGAATTAGCCCCTCCGGATCGTATTTCCCCTGAGATTAGACAAAAGACGGGTAATCTTTATTTTCAGAACTATCGTCCCAATAAAAAAAACATTATTGTAATAGGTCCTGTTCCCGGTCAAAAATATAGTGAACTTGTGTTCCCCATCCTTTCACCAGATCCTTCTACTGATAAAGAAGCTCACTTCCTGAAATATCCCATATATGTGGGTGGCAATAGAGGAAGAGGACAAATTTATCCCGACGGGAGTAAGAGCAACAATACGGTCTATAGTGCTTCAGCAACAGGAAGAGTGAGCAAAATTTTACGTAAAGAAAAGGGTGGATATGAGATAACTATCGATAATACATCAGACGGTGGGCAAGTGGTTGACATTGTACCTCCAGGACCGGAGCTTCTTATTTCAGAAGGCGAATTGATCAAGGTCGATCAGCCATTAACGAATAACCCTAATTTGGGTGGATTTGGTCAAGGAGATGCAGAGATAGTACTTCAAGATCCATTACGTGTTAAAGGTCTTTTATTATTCTTAGCATCTGTCATTCTGGCACAGATATTTTTGGTCCTTAAGAAGAAACAATTTGAGAAAGTTCAATTGGCCGAGATGAATCTTTAGGTCCATAGATTTTTGAACATGAAGTTTACTTATTGATTCAAAAATGAATACCCCTTCGGAGCCTTTTATCCTTCTTCTCCCCTATATATTCTTGAGAAAATGTTCATTTAGATATATCTAAATTGGAATAAAATTGAAATAGGGAGTGACTCCATAAGCACTGGAACAGATCAACTTGTTGAACGATCCCCGATATGCTATATCGTGTACTATATACATGCCATTCCCTCCTTTCCTTGTCCAAACGATCCGGAAAATAGAGATAGATCGTAGGGAGGAGAGATGAGGAGAATAACTAAGCAATCTTGGAGAAGATTCCTATTTTCTCTGATCCCATTCTCCTATTTCATTATTCGAAGAACTAATTGGGTTTCCGATCTTGTCCTATTCGTCAATTCCTTCGTAATTTGAAGATTATTTTGTACGTTATACTGAAAATTCCTAAAGAAGGAAGAGCAGACAAGTAAGGGGCAATATCACTCATAAAAAAAACCTATAAAACTTTTGATAGGGTTTGTTCCTAATGAGAGAAAATGAATAAAAGGTGTTTTTCCTCCTCTTTTATTTTGTAAGCCAAAAAAATAGAAGAAAAGATTCTATATGCACATTTATATTCTCATAGTTCGGGTTTTTACAAAAACTTCGCATAATCTTCCATCAGAGAAATGAGCAAATATTTAGTACTTAATATTCTCCGTTTTTCTGTTGTTCCTTCGACATATATTGAAATTTGATCGATCCAAATTTTTCTTCCGATCATATAGCGGAAGAATAGATTGACTCATCACTTGACTGAAAGACATTGAATGAAGTAAATGACAGAGTCATTTTATTTGTACGAATCTTCTCTTCTAATTCAGATTAATATAGAAAGAATCTCAAAAAGAGATTTCGATAAGGCCTTACCCTTCAAAGAAGGGTAAGGCCTTATCGATTTTTCACTTTCGCATGTATACTATTTCCCACAGTAAGTGCATTTCCCCTACTATAGGGATGACCCTAATCCGGAATATGAACCATAGAAAAAGACACCCAGTAGACCAATCACGATAATACCAGTTACAGTACCTATCAACCAAAGAGGGATCCTTCCAGTGGTATCGGCCATTTCTCTTACTCCCTTTCACATTTTCTTAAGTGGTCATACTCGAGACATAAACAGTCATAGCATAGATAATTATGCGTATTGGATCTCTTCGAATGGAGTGAGAATATTATCATTGTTCCTAATTGAAAAAATAATTGGAGAATGGAACAGCAAGTACAAAAATTAGTAGCAACCCCCAGTAGAGACTGGTACGATTCAATTCAACATTTTGGTCGTTCGGGTTCGGTTGTGTCATATCTACATACTTCCTCTTCCTTTAGTATAGAGTTTATCGTTGGATGAACTGCATTGCCGATATTGATCCCAAGAAAAAAACTGTAGGGATAGCTAGCCCGTGAACGGCCAACCATCTAACTGTAAAAATTGGATAAGTTCTATCTATAGTCATTAGTGCCTCCTAAAAAGATCTAGTAAATTCATCGAGTTGCTCTAACGGATCGAAACGGCCAGTTACTAATGGAACCTCTTGTCGACTTTCTGTGAAATACTCATTTGGCCGGGGGCTCCCGAACACATCATAAGCCAAACCCGTGCTGACAAATAACCAACCTGCAATGAATAGAGAAGGTATGGTAATGCTATGAATAACCCAGTATCTAATACTAGTAATAATGTCAGCAAAGGAGCGTTCTCCCGTATTCCCAGACATGCTCAGCTCCATATATTATTGTAAAGTCAGTCAAGGGGGAATTGATCCCATGAAAGATAGAGATAAGGAAATGGAAAACTACTGATATCTTCTCCAATCCTTGTTCGATTGTCAATGTTATACCAAGGGTATCTTTAAAGTCTACTGGACCAGTATAGCTAGCTTTCTTCTGACACAGCAATACAATTTTGATGAGTATCGAGAAGGAACGGGATAGAATGATTCTGTTCCTGCCAGCAGTTATTCTATCTCTGTTTGGTCGACTAAATCCCAACAGAAAGAAGAAAGAGAATATTGCATGTTCCGAGGTCCGTCCGGGCGTAAGGAACCCCAACTCCCTCAATCGATGTTGTAACAATAGCATAGACCGTGGAAATTTTCGATTGGAATTAGCTTCTGCATACGGCTTTAGAACCGAAAAAGAGGATGAGTGCCGCGCTTGCAAAGGATATCAATCACTATCAATAAAACTCATCCAGAATATTATTCTTTTATATTCTTCCTTTTTCATTTCGACATGACATTATGCCCGTGTAGATGAACCCAGTAATTCAAATTGCACGGGGATCATTGGTGCTACGCAGATGTATGTTGCTTTTCCAATAGTATCCGGCACAGATGGAGTTATGCCACAGACTTATTATATAGTACCTTGTATTAACGAGTAGGTGTTACTTATTAGATAAAACCAAGTGGATAGTGCAATAGAACCTAGTCAATTTTAGGTATGTGAAATTACAAGTTACTCTTTGCAATAGGTGGAATTTCTGTAATATCGGGCTCTACTCGCTCTAATAATGAATATTGAAAAAACCTAATCCGTCTAGAGGGTCGAATGATTGGATCAATAAGATCGAGAAATGAAAGGACAAACTGGATATTCATATTCTTTCTTACACCTAAACGTGAAATTCACAAAACTTTGGCTATGTCTGTGGAGAGTTCCGGTCCAGTCTCTGGACCGATAGCTCTACTGGTAAAAAGATAATACCAGGTGATCCAATCGTACTGATTGAGAATTCATTCACCCTGTAAGAAGATTACATTCGACAATTTGTGAAGGGGTTTGCGGCGGGTGCTATTCATTAGTTGCTCGATGAATGTGGGGATTTCTAGGATAATGAAGAGATTTCTACTATAGATCTCCTCTCATCCATGTTCATTCATACATATCCTATAGTAGATATAGGATCCTGAATTGGTACGAATTGGGACAATTGATCTTTTGTATTCTGATCTCAAGGTTACGAAAATAAAAATTTAGGTAATTGTCTCATGAAGATATGTATAAACCATATTTCATTCAGTCCTTCCACGCCTACTATAATTAGTTATTTCGGTTTATTATTGGCTTCTATCATTTTCACCCTAGTCCTATTCATTAGTTCGAGCAAGATACAACTTATTCAAAATGAAGGAAGGGGAAACCCTCTCAGTTCACTATTTCAATTTCAATAATTTTGTTTATTCCCTCTATATAAATTTCTGATCATTGAGATTCATAGCAAATTAAGGGTATTATCCAGTATAGCTATTATCCCTACTTATTCCGTTGAATAGAAATGATTGAGGCTTTGCCATCCGGAATTGTGTTAGGTCTAATTCCTATAACTTTGGCCGGATTATTCGTAACTGCATATTCACAATACCGACGTGGTGATCAACTGGATATTTGATCCTGGAATATCCTCCAATTTCATTGGCCTCCTACTTTTCCTGGGAGGTCAGATTCCATTGCTCGTTCCAGTTGGAATGAATTATCGATAATTTTGAGGGTTGGATTTGATAGGAACAGAATCACGCTCTGTAGGATTTGAACCTACGGCATCAGGTTTTGGAGACCTACGTTCTACCGAACTGAACTAAGAGCGCTTTCTTTAATATTCGGAGATGAAGGAAAAATACCTTTTGTTGATACTCTTAGAGCAAAACACTTTCGCATCTGATACGATTCAATTATTTTATGTTCCCGTCGAATCGATATCAAATGATCTTTCGTTCCTTTCTTTCCATAGAAAAGAAGGGAAAGGTAGGGATGACAGGATTTGAACCTGCGACATTTTGTACCCAAAACAAACACGCTACCAAGCTGCGCTACATCCCTTCTAATCATTAGACAATGTTATTTTCATTTTATTTTATAGAATTAGAAATATGTTTCCCACATTTTTCCACCTTCATTTATCTTCGGTCTCGTGAGTGAAAAGACTTTATACATGTAGGGTCTATTATCTAGAATATCACTATTCATTATGGTGATGAAACATCTTTTTCCCTTTTCTATAAATAGGACCACAGCCCGGATCACATTATATATATTCATCAGTTCCGAGTTTTATCTAGGATTCATAACTATTGATATGGTTGAATCACTTACACATTATGATCAATAAGGAGAATTTACAATGCAAGATCTAAAGACCTATCTTTCCACAGCGCCTGTGTTAGCTATTTTATGCGTCAGTTTTTTAGCCGGCCTATTGATAGAAATCAATCGTTTTTTTCCAGATGCTCTTTTTCTTTCCTTTTTTTAATTTTTTCCTCCCCTTAAAGCCAAGGGAAAAAAGATTGTGCTAGATTGACTTCTCCTACCTCTTGGAGAAATTAGTGCATTCAGCCCCAAAAAGGATCTAAGTTTAGGACTGGAAGGGGGTAGAATTCAAGTAGAAATATCGATCTAAAGATTCTTTCCACATTCAATTTTGTAAGTAAAACTGAAAACTCACTCCTGATCAATCATTTTTTTACTTTCAAATGTTTCACCGTAGGATCTCCGGCTATCAACTTCTATCCCTTTTTCCCTTTTTCTTTTTGAGGTCGAAAAGCAAAACCCAATATTCTAAGTTTATGGCCAAGAGCGGAGATATAAGAGTAACAATTACTTTGGAGTGCACTAGTTGTACCCAAGATAGTGTTTATAAAAGATTCCCGGGGATTTCTAGATATACGACTCGGAAAAATCGACGCAATACACCTATTCGATTGGAATCAAATAAATTTTGTCCCTATTGTTACAAGCATACCATTCATGGAGAGATAAAAAAAAGAGATTAAACGTACTACTCCTACCCATGGATAGGAATAAATCACAGATATAAAAAGAAATGGTATTTCAACAAGATCTTTAATGGAACAATATTTTAAAAAGATTTGGAATAAATAGTATTCAAAAGGTTCATGAAACAAACTATGGATAAACCCAAGCGATCTTTTCGTAGACATTTGAAACCAATTCGCAGACGTTTGAAACCAATTCGTAGACATTTGAAACCAATTCGTAGACATTTGTCACCTATTAGGTCGGGAGATCGGATCGATTATAAAAATATGAGCCTAATTAGTCGATTTATTAGTGAGCAAGGAAAAATATTATCCGGCCGAGTGAATAGATTAACTTCAAAACAACAACGTCTAATGACTAACGCTATTAAACGAGCTCGTATTCTATCTTTGTTACCTTTTCTTTATAATGAAAACTAATTTGATCCATGGGAAATAAGCCTACTCCTTAATCAAATCGGAGCTGGAATATATGTTCGATAAAGATGCAGATCTTGAGTCTATTGTTGAAAAAGTCAACAGGATTTCATTTTTGGAAAAGAATTGGATTGAATTCTTTTCGTTCATTTCCAATCCAATATGAAAAAACTTTTCAATATTTCGACCTTCCCGGAGGGAATTCTCCGGGAGAATCTGTTCTATCCATTCCATCTTTACCTATTTATTTCATCTATACCTAACCTATTTCATCATACGATAAGTTGTTCAAGATGGTGGAAAAGCAATTACTATCTAATATAGCTATTTGTGCAAGTGTTTTACGATTTGGAAGCAACTGCCTCTTGTACAAATATTGGATGAATCTATTATAAGAAACCCCATTGGCACGAGCTGCTGCATTGATCCGAGTAATCCACAAACGACGAAGATCTCTCTTGCGTTTACCTCTATCTCGGTGGGCGGAAACTAAGGCTCTAGCTTTCCGTTGGTTAGCAGTTCGAAAAAGTTTCGAATGGGCCCCTCGAGAGCCTGATACAAATGCAAGAATTTTTTTCCGACGTTTTCGAGCTATATATCCACGTTTCACTCTGGTCATTGAAGTTTACTCTCATGAATCGCTAATATTTTTCTCGGTTAGTCATTTGTTTTGTTTGGTCCATTGAGAATAACACTGATTCTTCTTATTTAGAAAATAAAAGTTCCAATGGCTTTTGCTACTGCAACCTTCCCAACCATAATTCCCTTTGGATAGGCATCTTCCTGGTAGGCAAGGACTGGGACCTTGTACTGAGAATGGGAAAAAATCATGGGTTTCATCGTTTCTATGGTTCTTTCTCCAACGGTAAGGTCCTCTCTATACGCCGGAGCCTTTTATTCATTTCCGAAATATGAGATGAGTATGTTATCGGTAACTTGTATGGTTTACCATCTCCAGCTCTACTCTTGAATCATTAAGTAATAAATACTCTCATTACAAGATCTATTAATACAGTAACGACATGTAATTCTGGGGTTGGCCAGGTAGCTGACCCTGTTGTTCCGTTCTCGCGGCAATATGAGCATAAACTTTATGCTTCTTCAATTTGCATGATTTCCCCGCTCAATGGATTGATGACCATTCGCTACCAATGAGGAATTGCTTTTCATCCCACATCAAGGTGATTGGATTTGCACCAATGGAAACCATAAATTTCATCCCCGGTAAGGTTAGATGATGGATCTTGATTACAGCGGGAAAATTCTTCTGTTATTCCGTTGTAAGAATTTCCCAGTCTGTTTAAGTTTCTGATCCAAACGAGTCGCACATACACCCTAGCACATACTCCTCTACGCTGAGGACATCCTCGAAGAGCAGGAGATTTTTTTCTATTCTCTATTGGCTGTCTTGCATTTCTAATAAGTTGTTGAATAGTGGGCATTCTAGCTGTATTGTATGCGGAATCAACTGGTTCGGATTGATCCTAACCATACCATATCAGGTGATTATGAAATGAATCACTTTCCCCCCCTTTTTTTTGAAAAGGAACAAAGAGATCACAGTTTACAGTTTATTATAAAACTAAATGAAAAAGAGGATCTTCCGCTATGAGATCAACCTTCCGCTACGACATCAACAATGCCATAAGCTTGGGCTTCTGTTGCTGACATAAAAACATCTCTGTTCAGGTCCCGTTGAATGACCTCTCCGGGGTGGCCCGTTCTTTCTATATAACATTTGGTTATGTAATCGCGAAGCATCGTTACGTGTTTCGATTCGTTATGAAAATCTGCAGCCGATCCGTCATAATAGGAACTAGCAGGTTGGTGGATCATAACCCTAGCGTGAGGTAATGCTATACGTTTAGGCATTTCTCCCCCGATTAGGATGAAAGATCCCATTGAAGCAGCTACCCCCATGCATATTGTATGTACATCTGGTACTATTGCTTGCATCATATCGAAAAGACCTACCCCTGGTATTACTGATCCACCGGGACAGTTGATAAATGAGAAAATATCTTTATTTGCATCTTCTGCACTCAAATATACCATGAGACCCATGAGTTGATTTGCAATCTCGTGATTGATATCCTGAGCCAAAAAAAGTAATCTCTCTCGATAAAGTCGGTTGTATAAGTCGACCCAAGTTGCATCTTCATCTCCAGGGGCTCGGAAAGGCACTTTTGGAACACCAACGGGCATTTTTTTTAATGGAAAGAAGTGAAGCACTATACTCTAATATGGGAACGTAAAGTATATGAAGTTGTGTAACATATGAACTCTGGATGGATGGTATAGGGGAGGTTTTGAACCTATCTGGAAATAGAGCTTTAGATGGATCAAAGATCCATGTAAAAGATCCTTCCATTATTCGAGTTGATAATGTAACGAATCACACTTTTACCGCTAAACTATACCCGCCACGATCCGATTGTAACATACGGATCGATCTTTTGTCCAACCAACCCATTTATCTTTTTTTTAGTCTTTTCCGGATAACTTCGATCAGAGAACGATAAGCCCCATTCACTATTAAAATGATTAAAATTATCAAGCATGAAACATTTTGTATAATTTGAGTCCATAAAGTCTTTTTTATCGTAACTGGGCCGATGGATCACAAATAGAGATTCCGAAAATTGCTTTAGAGTTGTTTTAGTTGCAATAAGTAATTTCTGAAGGGACTCCATTTTATCGATAGGCAAGTTTATTGAAAAAAAACTTGAGGAAACCAAGAATTCTGGTCATACTATTGACAACTTCCCGATAACTTTCATATTATAAAGAATAGATTGGTGGCCCCTATCGTCTAGTGGATCAGGACATCTCTCTTTCAAGGAGGCAACGGGGATTCAACTTCCCCTGGGGGTACCATGATCCATTCGTTAGGTATCCTAAATAATTTTCAATTACTGTCTTGTTCCTGGGTCGATGCCCGAGTGGTTAATGAGGACGGACTGTAAATCCGTTGGCAATATGCCTACGCTGGTTCAAATCCAGCTCGACCCAACCAATATCATCAATACCAATCTATCGGTATGGTTATATTCATGCTAATCATGAATGAAAAGATAATTGGTTATTGAACCCCGGCATCGATATCTATTCATATCGTAGATGCCCGATTCCGTATGAATCGATACATTTCAAAAATGAAAGAGAAGATTAAGATATTTAATCGACCTAGCACTCGCATAATCTATATGACCTATCTAGCACCTATCATGGAATAAATATTATCCAATAGTAGGTGAACTGTACTGTATTGGGATTGTAGCTCAATTGGTTAGAGTACCGCCCTGTCAAGACGGAAGTTGCGGGTTCGAGTCCCGTCAGTCCCGATCCATTAGATACATTCACCAGATCGATGAATGATCATGTCAGGATCTGGACGGACTAGTCCTTATCATTCCAGGGTCATGGGTGGGCCTCTGGATAAATTCGATATGGGATACTTCTATATCATCACCGAAGCGGGATAGATTCACAATTCCATCTAAATCGTGGAGATCCAAGCAAAATATCTCTCATGTCTGACGAACGTCTTCTGGAGGAGCATAAGGTTCTTATTCGTACGAATCCTATTCTGTCGAAATTATACCAGACATGTGTTGATCGGAACGTTTTCTGATGCACGTAAGTTTTTACTACTAGTCTTATCAAAAGTGATCGTATTAGGTTATACTATTTCCATCGAAGAATTCATTCAATCCATTAGTTAGATTCCGTTACTCGAACCAATTCTATCAATGAAATACATCTATTTCATTGATCTTGAAAGAAAGATTCATTCATCTCTATGAGATCAAAATGAGATCAAAATGAGATCAAATCTCGAGCTATTTTTGAACAAAGTTAAAATAAGGAGATCATGGAAGTAAATACCCTTGCATTTATTGCTGTTCTACTGTTCCTTGCAGTTCCTACTGCTTTTCTACTTATCCCTTACGTCAAAACGGCCAGTGCAAGCAGTGGAAGCAATTGATTTTGATGAAAATCAATTGATTGCTGATCACTAGATAGATCTTTATGATCCAGATCATAAGTATAAAATAGGTTATGAGATCTTTTATATTACAACAATACAGGGTAGGGTGGATCTATTGTATTACAACAATACAGGGTAGGGATTGCTTTTAATTTTTTTTTTTTTGAAAAGAAAAAAAGTAGTACAAAAGAATATCTAACCTTTTCTTTTGTACTACTTCTTCTTTTACACCCATATATGGATAAATATATCTTAATGGTACTTATCCATATACGGTAAATGTAGGATGAAGGACCTCGTACCATAAAATAGCGGAGCTGATCACATCACCTTCTTCCTGCTCCTGGAAAAATAGACCCAATGCAGACAGACTTAATTCTGAACGTACTTGCGGATTCTTTAGGATCAAAGTTGAACATATTTTTTCGGTACGAACATCTATATCTAGCACTTTAAATGGTATATGAAAAAGCAAAGGAATCTATGACTTATGTCCCATATTTTTCCGAGAACGGAATTCATATCAGATCCGATCAATTCGGAACCATCCGATAAAACAGGGACTCTTTCTATTCCTACTAAAAAAGAGAAGAGAGATCGTTCTTCAGTGGAAGAAATGAGATTATCGACTCATTCTAGAAAAGAACTAATGAATTCAAACCTGTTGAAGAAAATAAGATTTTTCATAGGAAAATGATAATGATAAGGGATTACGTACATCCCTTACGGGGATAAAGAGGAAATAATTCCATGTAGAGTGTTTCAATTTGGAACGAAGATTCAATATTACTGGATCCTTATGGAACAGAATATATTACCATGCATGATATGGAAGGAACGCAATAATTGATTCTTAAGCATTACCATTATAGCCCACTTCTCCCCCATACTACGAGTGAAAGGGAAAATGTAAAAACTACCATTAAAGCAGCCCAAGTTATACCGACTATATCCATACGGATCATGTTTTCTAAAAAATAATGATTTCATCATCGAGATGATAAGGGAACTATTAACCATAGTGCAAAGTTGAAGTTGAAATGAATGGTCCACCTTTGCATTCTGAACGTTACTGACGTTCGAGCTGATATGAGAGATCAATAAATCCATTTGTTCATTGACCAACAAGTTACTATAACTAACTCGAGGGTCGTACATTCACGACGGAATCGGGATCAAATGTACGTAACTCACTATCTATATTGATAATATGTACCAATATGTCTCCAGAGGTTCTGTAATGGAAATACAGACTTTTCCTTCCATTTACTTACCTCAACAAGGCGACACCCGGATTCGAACTGGGGATGGAGGATTTGCAGTCCTCTGCCTTACCGCTTGGCTATGTCGCCGAGATATGGGAATCCCATGGACAGATCGAATCATTTGTCCTTTCAAGTCATTCGTCCGTCCTTTAAGTATAGTATGAGATGTATGCTAAAGTCAACCATAAAGGAAATGGATCTAATTTGTTCTCCGTCTTTCTTTCGATCTGACTATTTTCATTAGGAAATTTTCTAAGTGAGATTAACATTTAAGAATGGTTTGATTCATTCGTTCATAGCTCCATTTCACGTGGTTGGAAGAAAGTATCAAAGTACCTCTTCCTTATCCTTTTTTTTTCAAATTGGAAGTATATCTGGATACGGGTAGAATTTCATGGGATATAGTGAAGACTTAATATACATCCGAATCTTTTTTGTCGGATTGATCCATATAGATCAATCGGGAATAATTGAATATATTTTTCTACAGATGGGAAACTTCCAATGCGATTAGATGAAAATGAGGGAGCGTTTACAATCCCTGAATTTGGTAAGATACAATTTGAAGGATTTTGTCGTTTTATCGATCAGGGCTTGATGGAAGAACTTCATGATTTTCCAAAAATTGAGGATATAGATAAAGAAATTGAATTCAGGCTTTTTGGTAATGAATATGAATTAGCAGAACCTTTCATCAAAGAGAGAGATGCTGTATATCAGTCCCTTACATATTACTCTGAATTATATGTACCAGCAAGATCGATTCGGAGGAATAGTAGGAAGATACAGAAACAAACTGTATTTCTCGGAAATATTCCTTTAATGAATTCCCATGGAACATTTGTAGTAAATGGGATTTACAGAGTCGTGGTTAATCAAATATTAATAAGTCCTGGTATTTATTACCGTTCAGAATTAGACCATAATAGAATTCATTATATATATACTGGCACTCTGATTTCAGATTGGGGAAGAAGATCGAAATTAGAGATCGATGTGAGAGAAAGGATATGGGCTCGTGTAAGCAGAAAACAAAAAATATCTATTCCAGTTCTATTATCAGGTATGGGTTTAAATCTCGAAGAGATTCTGGACAATACTCGCTATCCCGAAAGATTTTTATTTTTATTGAAGAAGGAGAGGGGGGAGCGGGAGGAATATCTATGGTCGAGGGAAAAAGCCATTCTGGAGTTTTATAAAAAACTCCACTGTATAAGTGGCGATTTGGCATTTTCCGAGTTTCTATGTAAAGAATTGCAAGAAAAATTTTTCCGAAAAAGATGTGAATTGGGAAAGATTGGTCGACGAAATCTGAACCAAAAACTGAACCTTGATATACCTGAGAACGAGATTTTTTCATTACCACAAGATGTATTGGCTGCTGTGGATTACCTTATCGGGGTGAAATTTGGAATGGGTACACTCGATGATATAGATCACCTCAGAAATCGACGGATTCGTTCTGTAGCAGATTTATTACAGAATCAATTTAGATTAGCTCTAGGTCGTTTAGAAGATGCAGTTAAAAGAACTATACACAGAGCAACCAAGCGCAGATCAACTCCTCAGAACTTGGTCACTTCAACTCTATTAAAAAACACTTTTCAAGATTTTTTTGGTTCACACCCCTTATCCCAATTTTTGGATCAAACTAATCCATTGACGGAAATAGCTCATGGGCGAAAATTGAGCCATTTAGGCCCTGGGGGCTTAACAGGGCGAACTGCTAGTTTTCGGACACGGGATATTCATCCCAGTTATTATGGGCGTATTTGTCCAATCGATACGTCCGAAGGAATGAATGCTGGACTTGTTGCATCATTATCTATTCATGCAAAGATTGGTGATTGTGGTTCTTTACAAAGTCCATTCTATAAGATCTCCGAGAGATCGAGAGAAGAACATATGGTTTATCTACTACCGGGAGAAGATGAGGATGAATACTATCGGATAGCTACGGGAAATTCTTTGGCGTTAAATCAAGGAATTCAAGAGGAACAAATTACTCCAGCTCGATACCGACAAGAATTTATAGTTATTGCATGGGAACAAATCCATTTCAGAAGTATTTTTCCTTTCCAATATTTTTCCGTTGGAGTTTCCCTTATTCCTTTTCTCGAACATAATGATGCGAATCGCGCTCTAATGGGTTCTAATATGCAGCGTCAAGCAGTTCCACTTTTTCGACCCGAGAAGTGCATTGCCGGAACTGGGTTGGAAGGTCAAGCAGCTCTAGATTCAGGAAGTGTAGCTATAGCTACACAAGAGGGAAGGATCGAGTATATCGATGCTGTAAATATAACTTCATCGGTTAATGGAGACACTGTACGAACAGAATCGGTTATATATCAACGTTCTAATACCAATACTTGTACGCATCAAAAACCTCAAATTCGTCAAGGGGAATGTGTAAAGAAGGGACAAATTCTGGCGGATGGTGCGACTACGGTAGGGGGAGAACTATCTTTGGGAAAAAACGTTTTAGTAGCTTATATGCCATGGGAAGGATACAATTTCGAAGACGCAATACTCATTAGTGAACGTCTGGTATATGAAGATATTTATACCTCTTTCCATATCGTAAGATACAGGATTGAAATCTGTATGACGAGCCAGGGTCCTGAAAGAATCACTAGAGAAATACCTCATTTAGATGCTCATTCACTTCGTCATTTGGACGAAAATGGTCTTGTAATGCTAGGATCTTGGATAGAAACAGGTGATGTTTTGGTAGGTAAATTAACGCCTCAAACAATAGAAGAATCATTATGTACCCCAGAAGGAAGATTATTACAAACCATATTTGGTATTGAGGTATCCACTGCGAGAGAAAATTGTCTCAGAGCACCTATAGGTGGAAGGGGTCGAGTTATCGACGTGAGATGGATCAATAGAGTAGATGATTCCGGTGATAATGCGGAAACAGTCCACGTATATATATCACAAAAACGTAAGATACAAGTGGGTGATAAAGTAGCTGGAAGGCATGGTAATAAAGGTATTATTTCAATAGTTTTGCCCAGACAAGATATGCCCTATTTGCAAAATGGAATACCAGTTGATATGGTATTGAATCCATTAGGGGTACCTTCACGAATGAATGTAGGACAGATCTTTGAATGTTTGCCCGGTTTAGCAGGAAACCCGATGAACAAACATTATAGAATAACCCCTTTTGACGAAAAATACGAGCGAGAAGCTTCGAGAAAACTAGTGTTTCCTGAACTTTACAAAGCTAGTGAGCAAACAGCTAATCCATGGGTATTCGAACCAGATCATCCTGGAAAACATAGATTAATTGATGGAAGAACAGGAGATGTTTTTGAACAACCTGTTACAATAGGAAAAGCTTATATGTCGAAATTGAGTCATCAAGTTGATGAGAAAATACATGCACGTTCGAGTGGACCTTATGCACGGGTTACACAACAACCTCTTAGAGGAAAATCCAAACGAGGGGGGCAACGAATAGGAGAAATGGAAGTTTGGGCTCTAGAAGGTTTTGGTGTTGCTTATATTTTACAAGAGATGCTTACTCTCAAATCTGACCATATTAGAACTCGTAATGAAGTACTTGGTGCCATTATCACTGGAGGGCCAATACCTAAACCTGACACTGCTCCAGAATCTTTCCGATTGCTCATTCGAGAATTACGATCTTTAGCTCTAGAATTGAATCATGCTATTATATCTGAGAAAAACTTTCAGATAGATAGAGAGAAAGTTTGATCACAATAAATTGAGATTTTTTATGATTGACCAGAATAAACATCAACAACTTCGAATTGGATTAGCTTCTCCCGAACAGATTTGTGCTTGGTCCGAAAAAATTTTACCTAATGGTGAGATAGTTGGACAGGTGACTAAACCTTATACTCTACATTATGAAACTAATAAACCAGAAAGAGATGGATCGTTTTGTGAAAGAATCTTTGGACCTATCAAAAGTAGAGTTTGTTCTTGTGGAAATTCTCCAGGGATTGGAAATGAGAAGATAGATGCAAAATTTTGCACACAATGTGGAGTTGAATTCGTTGATTCTCGAATTCGAAGATATCAAATGGGATACATTAAACTGGCATGTCCGGTGGTTCACGTATGGTATTTGAAACGCCTTCCCAGTTATATTGCGAATCTATTAGCTAAAACTCGGAAAGAATTAGAAGGTCCAGTATACTGCGATGTGTGACTTGATCACAAGTTCCGATCATACAGATCCGTAATCAGGAACTGTCATCCTATTAAATCTCATTGGGATGCCTTTAGCTCTGACATGACCCTCCAGAGGAGTAGCATGAAGCTCAGAATTATAAGCATCTTTTCAAGATGCTGAGAAAGAGGAATTAGTCCAGGGTTTAGATATTCTGTATCAAATTGCTCATTGAACTTCGTGAAAACACTTCTTTCAGATAATGGAATTTGAAATTCATTCTCTTTTATTTGGGTTAGCCTGAATAGAGGTATTCCGGACCGAAGATATGGCTATAGGAGTCTATTCATCGCACATATGCTTCGATCAATAGTATTGTAACCATCGAAGTAAAGCAAAGCAAGCAGGAACCTAAAGGATCAAATGGAACGAGATAAAGACAAGTAAATCCCTAATTGAAGGTCTTTCAAGAAGAAAAGGATTGTTCGAAAGGGAGGAGACTGCTCAATAATTCCATATCTATGTTGTAGAATCATAACATAAAGGAATACTCAACTCAATTTCACTTGGAACTTGAGCAGAGAGTAGCGATCTCTCTTCAGAGCGAAAAAGAGTTTTTTGCATCTTTTTTTTTTTAGTTACTTGAGCCGGATGAGAGGAAACTTTCACGTCCGATCCTGAAGGGGGGGGAAATCTTAGAATAACCTATCCAAATCTTTTTCTTGCTAGGCCCATAGCTAACAAACCAACTTTATTGAGATCACGGGGTACATTCGATTATGAGATTCAATCCTGGAAAGAGATTATTCCTCATTACCTCTCTGCTCGTCCTTATTACCTCTTTCCTCGGGGTTCTGGAACATTTAAAGAGAGAGAAATAGCTACTGGGGGAGATGCTATCGGGAAACAACTAATGGGTCTGGATCTGCAAATGATTATAGATCGTTCACATATGGAATGGAAGAACTTGGTGGAATTGAAATGGAATAGATTGGAAGAGAACCAAGAATATACTGTGGATAGAAGGGAGGATGAAAAAATTAGAAGAAGAAAGGATTTTCTGGTTGGACGCATGAAATTGGCTAAACATTTTCTCCGAACAAATATAGAACCAAAATGGATGGTCTTATGCCTATTACCAGTTCTTCCTCCCGAACCGAGGCCAATCGTTCAATTAGGTGAAGGTGGACTTATTACCTCGTCAGATCTAAATGAACTTTATCGAAGAGTTATCAATCGGAATAATACTCTTACAAATTTATTAACAAGAAGTGGATCTGAGTCATTTGTTATTTATCAAACAAAATTGGTCCAGGAAGCCGTAGATGCACTTCTCGATAATGGTATCTGCAGACGACCAATTAGAGACAGTCATAATAGGCCTTATAAATCGTTCTCAGATGTGATCGAAGGCAAAGAGGGAAGATTTCGTGAAAATTTACTAGGCAAACGAGTTGATTATTCAGGTCGTTCCGTTATTGTGGTGGGTCCCTTTCTATCATTGTACCAATGTGGATTACCCTCAGAAATAGCAATAGAGCTTTTTCAAGCATTTTTAATTCGTAGTCTCATCGGACGACATATTGCTCCCAACCTAAGAGCTGCTAAAAGTATGATTCGAGATAAGGGACCCATTGTATGGGAAGTACTTCAAGAGGTTATGCAAGGACATCCCATATTGTTGAATCGAGCACCTACCTTACACAAATTGGGAATACAAGCGTTTCAACCTATTTTAGTAGAAGGACGTGCCATTCGTTTACATCCATCGGTTTGTGGGGGATTTAATGCAGACTTCGACGGAGATCAGATGGCTGTCCATGTACCTTTATCTCTGGAAGCTAGAGCAGAAGCTCGTTTACTCATGTTTTCTGAGACAAATCTTTTGTCTCCAGCTATCGGGGATCCTATTTCTATACCGACTCAGGATATGCTTCTTGGACTTTATATATCAACGGTCCAAAATAGTCAAGGTATTTATGGGAATAGGTACCATCCGTATCACTCGGAAAATAAACGCTTTTCTTGTAAGAAACCTTCCTTTTATAGTTATGATGATGTGCTCAGAGCTTACCGACAGAAACGAATTGACTTATACAGCCCCTTATGGCTCCGGTGGGGGGAAGTGGATTTACGTATCATTACCTCAGTAAACCAAGAAGCCCCTATCGAAGTTCAATACGAATCTTTGGGTACTTTCCACGAAATCCATGAACATTATCGAATAAGAAAAGGTAGAATGGGAGAAATCCTTAATATATACATTCGAACAACTGTTGGTCGTACTCGTTTCAATCGAGAAATGGAAGAAGCCATACAAGGGTTTGCCTGTTCTGAACACCCAAATAAATCACTACCAGCTCTCAGGATCTAATGTTATTGATCTTATGATTTTTTCATTAGTGCAGATATAGAGATCGAGGAAGCCTTCGAATAACCGGCTTGAACCCATTGCTTAATCCTGCTCATGAAAATATGGAGATTTTTCCTTATGAAGGAACGAACTAGATTGCTCTTTGATAATTTGCCCTTTTATAATAAAGTGATGGATAAAACTGCCATTAAAAAGCTTATTAGCAGATTAATAGATCACTTCGGAATGACATATACATCACATATCTTGGATCAACTCAAGACTTCAGGTTTTCAACAAGCTACTGATACAGCTATTTCATTAGGAATTGATGATCTTTTAACAGCGCCTTCCAAAGGATGGCTCGTCCAAGATGCGGAGCAACAAGGTTATGTTTCGGAGAAACAGAATCATTATGGGAATGTACATGCAGTGGAAAAATTACGTCAATCGATTGAGATATGGTATGCTACCAGTGAATATTTGAGAAAAGAAATGAATCCGAATTTTAGCATGACTGATCCTTTAAATCCAGTACATGTGATGTCCTTCTCAGGAGCTAGGGGAAGTACATCTCAGGTTCACCAATTAGTAGGTATGAGAGGATTAATGTCAGATCCTCAAGGACAAATCATCGATCTACCCATTCGACGGAATTTACGCGAAGGGCTCTCTTTAACGGAATATATTATTTCCTGTTATGGGGCTCGTAAAGGAGTTGTGGATACTGCTGTACGAACAGCAGATGCTGGATACCTCACACGTAGACTCGTTGAAGTAGTTCAACACATTGTAGTACGTAGAACAGATTGTGGCACTATCCAAGGTATTTTCGTAAGTCCCATTCGAGGTCGAGAGAGGGACAGAAATGAAATTGTTGTACGAACACAAATACTGATTGGCCGTGTGCTAGCAGACGATGTATATATAAATAGGAGATGCATTGCCACGCGCAATCAGGATATTGGAGTTGGACTTGCCAATCAATTAATAAACCTTCGAACACAACCAATATATATACGAACCCCCTTTACTTGCAAGAGTATATCTCGGATTTGTCAATTATGTTATGGTCGGAGTACTACTCACAGTCACTTGATTGAATTAGGAGAAGCAGTAGGTATTATTGCGGGACAATCCATTGGAGAACCAGGAACTCAACTAACACTAAGGACTTTTCATACCGGGGGGGTATTTACTGGTGATATTGCAGAACATATACGAGCCCCTTTCAATGGAAAGATTGAATTCAATGAAAATTTGGTTTATCCCACACGTACACGTAATGGACATCCTGCTTATCTATGTAATAATAACTTATCCATTACTATTGATGGTCAGGATCAAGTACAGAACTTAACCATTCCGCCACAAAGTTTGCTTTTGGTTCAGAATGATCAATATGTGGAATCGGAACAGCTTATTGCCGAGGTTCGTGCTAGAACATCTTCCTTCAAGGAAAAAGTTCGCAAAAATATATATTCTGACTTAGAAGGAGAAATGCACTGGAGTACCAATGTGTGTCATGCACCTGAATATGTACAGGGTAATGTTCATCCTATACTCAGGACGGGTTATCTATGGATATTATCGGGAGGTATATATGGATCCCGTGTAGTACCCTTTCCATTTCATAAGTATCAGGATCAAGTATATGTTCAACCTTTTGTTGCCAAACATCAATCACTTTCCGATTCTTACGTGGATCAAGTGGAACATAGATCAGGTGACTCAAATTGCTATGAGAAGGAAGAACAAATCTTCAGTTATTCAGAAACTGAAACTGATCGGACCATATCCAACGAGCATCGAGACTCTATTTATGTCTTTTCCCCTAATAATTACAATATTAAAGGGAAAAAGCAAATGAATCGATTCATCGTCTCGTTGCAGTGTGATAAAGAATGGGAAAAAAGAATAATACCTTGTCCTGATGCGATTCTTAGAATACCCAAAAGTGGTATTCTACAGAGAAATTCCATTTTTGGATATTCTAACGTAGAACATGGAATACCTGATGGGTCGAATATGACAACACCCTTTTCCCTAGATTTATCGAGGGAAGGGGACAACTTGCAGATTAAAATGAGCTATTCTATTTCGTATGAAGATGGTGAACGAATCCAAGTAAGTATTCCATTGGTGCGAACTTGTCTAGGATTTGATTGGGAACAAATAGATTCTATAGAATCTGAGGCTTATGTTTCTCTTATTTCAGTAAGAACAAATAAGATCGTTAACAATATGGTTCAAATTAGCTTGATGAAATACCCCCCTTTTTTCATGGGGAGAAGGGACAATAAAACAAGTTCAAATTTGATGTTCCATAACAATTTGGACCACACTAATCTTTTCTCTTCCAATGGGGCGAGTCAATTAATTAGTAAGCATCAAGGAACTATTTGTTCATTATCTAATGGGAAAGAAGACAGTGGATCTTTTATGGTTCTATCACCATCCGACTATTTTCGAATCGTTCTATTCAATGATTCTAAATGTTATGATACGGGAAATCAATCAAATAGAAAGGATCCTATGAGAAAAATCATTGAATTTTCAGGTCTCTTGGGTAATTTACATAGTATAACCAACCGTTTTCCATCCTCCCATTTTCTAACTTATAAAAAAGTATTATCAAAGAAACATTCCATTTTCCACAATTCTTTCAATACTTTCCAAGTACCTAAATATTATTTCATGGACGAAAATATGATAATTTATCATTTCGATCCGTGCAGGAACATCATTTCCAATCTATTGGGTCCAAATTGGTGCTCTTCCTCATCCGAATCCGAATTCTGCGAAAAAACATTTCCAGTAGTTAGTCTTGGACAATTGATTCCTGAAAGTGTATGGATATCCGAGGATGAACCACTCCCCGAATCTGGTCAAATTATAGCAGTTGATGAGGAATCTTTAGTCATTAGATCAGCTAAACCTTATTTGGCTACTCGAAAAGCGACTGTCCATAGTCATTATGGAGAAATTCTTGACAAAGGAGATACATTGATAACATTGATATATGAAAGGTTCAAATCCAGTGATATAATTCAAGGTCTTCCTAAAGTTGAACAATTGTCAGAAGCCCGTTTGAATAATTCAATATCGATGAATCTGAAAGAAAGTTTTGAAAATTGGACCGGAGATATGACAAGATTTCTTGGAAGTCTTTGGGGGTTATTCATAAGCGCTAGGATAACTATGGAACAAAGTCAGATTCATTTGGTCAATCAGATTCAAAAAGTTTACCGATCCCAAGGGGTACGAATTGGTGATAAGCATATAGAGATTATTGTACGCCAAATGACATCGAAAGTCTTAATTTCAGAAGATGGAACGGCTAATGTTTTTTCACCGGGGGAACTCATTGGATTATCACGAGCACAGAGAATGGATCGTGCTCTGGAAGAGGCAATCTACTATCAAACCATGTTATTAGGAATAACAAGGGCATCTCTGAATACTCAAAGTTTTATATCCGAAGCGAGTTTCCAAGAAACTGCTCGGGTCTTAGCTAAAGCTGCTCTACAAGGTCGTATCGATTGGTTGAAAGGCTTGAAGGAAAATGTTATTCTCGGGGGGATGATACCTGCCGGTACTGGGCAACATATTCACCGTTCAGGGAAACGAAACGGAATAGATCCAAGAATAGGGAATAGGAATCTATTTAGCAACAAAGTGAAGGACATTTTATTTCATCATGACAAAGTAGATTTTTTTTCCTTTCAAGGCAATTCTCACAAATATCACAAGATATTAAAACAGCAATTAAAATAGTCTTGAGAAATAGTCTTGAGAAATAGATTTCTTGTTATGTTCATGAATATCTCTTCTATAATAGGAAGAATATCAAATATTCTATGAGTGAGAACGTTTCTATCACGTACTAGACAGACAGGCAATCTTTGAGATGTAATTGATTCCGTTGGAATAATTAGATATTACGATACATTTTATTTCGCTATTTTGGGGAGGAAAGCGAACGATAATGAGCAAAAGATATTGGAACATTGATTTGGAAGAGATGATGGAAGCAAGAGTTCATTTAGGGCATAAAACTAGGAAATGGAACCCTAAGATGGCACCTTACATTTTTACAGAGCGTAAAGATACTCATATTATAAATCTGGCTAAAACTGCTCGTTCTTTATCAGAAGCTTGTGATTTGCTGTTTGATATAGCACGTAGAGGAAGAAAACAATTCCTGATAGTCGGTACGAAATATCAAGCAACTGATTTAGTAGCATCAGCTGCTACAGAAGGTCGATGTCATTATGTAAATAGAAAATGGCTTGGTGGTATGTTAACTAATTGGTCTACTACAGAGACGAGACTTCAGAAGTTCAAGGATTTAAAAAAAGAACAAGATACGGGACGATTCAATCAACTTCCAAAAAAAGAAGCAGCTATGCTCAAGAGACAATTAGACCAATTGCAGAAATATCTAGGTGGGATTAGATATATGACAAGCTTACCCGATATTGCTATAATTACCAATCAACGAGAAGAATCCATTGCTCTTGGGGAATGTAGAACTTTGGGTATTCCGACAATTTGCTTGGTTGATACAGATTGTGATCCAGATCTCGTGGATATCCCAATTCCAGCCAATGATGATGGTATAGCTTCAATCCAATTGATCCTGAACAGATTAACGTCAGCAATTTGCGAAGGAAGGGAATTAAGGTCATTAATAGAAAGTAATAAAAAAAAAATAAAAAAAAGGGGGGGGGAGGACCTGACCTGAGGATTTACTGAGTTGGCTGCTATTCCACCCAAGATCTCGTAAGAGGGAATTTCATTTATTGATTTGGTTGGCTGTTCCAAATTGAAAAATATTCTTAATGGAATACCCTTTTTATTATCTCGTGACATCAAAAATTCTGATGAGAGTGAAATAATTGAGGAATCTCTCATTTGACAAAAATAATTTATTTTCTTCTTCAAGTTCGTCTTTACAAGGGGGTAATATGGATATGGATATCGTACGATCTCCTATTAGCACACTGAATCATATCTATGAGATATCCGGTGTGGAGGTGGGTCAACATTTTTATTGGCAAATAGGGGGGTTTCAAGTTCATGGACAGGTACTTATAACTTCTTGGGTTGTAATTGCTGTCTTATTAGGTTCAGCTACCATAGCTGTTCGAGATCCACAAACCATTCCTACCGGTGGTCAAAATTTTGTTGAATATATTCTCGAATTTTTTCGGGACTTGACCAGAACTCAGATTGGGGAGGAAGAATATGGTCCCTGGGTTCCCTTTATTGGAACTATGTTTCTATTTATCTTTGTTTCTAACTGGTCAGGTGCTCTTCTTCCTTGGGGAATTCTAAAATTACCTCAGGGGGAATTAGCCGCACCTACAAATGATATTAATACTACGGTTGCTCTAGCTTTACTTACGTCAGTAGCATATTTCTATGCAGGTCTTACAAAGAAGGGGTTAGGTTATTTTGGTAAATATATTCAACCAACCCCAATACTTTTACCAATTAACATCTTAGAAGATTTTACAAAACCTTTATCACTTAGTTTTCGACTTTTTGGAAATATATTAGCTGACGAATTGGTAGTTGCTGTTCTTGTTTCTCCGGTACCTTTAATAGTTCCTATACCTGTAATGTTCCTGGGATTATTTACGAGCGGTATTCAAGCTCTGATCTTTGCAACTCTAGCTGCAGCTTATATAGGTGAATCCATGGAGGGTCATCATTAAATCACTGTCCAATCAGACAGAAGATTTTCTAAGTATCGTACCAACGCATGACTTGATATGTATGGTAGAAGCAAATCAGATTTCTTAGTAAAAAGAGCTTGGTAACAAGATTTAAGATCAGTTAACTACTTCTGTCCATTAGATCTCCAGATAGAGTGGATCCGATTGGTCCATTTGTATAGAAATATGATAATAGGATCGAACAGGTTCACTAATCGGAGTTGTTTGAGTAAAGAATGTACCGGCGTAGAACGATGAAATTTTTGTTCCCATTAAGGGGAGGATTTTTTCGAACGTGTTTACTTTGTATATAGTTCGTTTCATATATTAATCCATTTATATTGATTATAAGCCTTATAGATTATAAGGATTAATATCACATCTATAGATGTGATATATAATGACTTATAGGCTCTTACGCAGTCTATTCTCTCTCCGTGATAAGAATTCATATGTCCAATAAAATGGAATCTTTATTTTGAATATTATGAAGAATAAATCTTTTTATGATGAAATATTTGCATAAGGGATACCCTATTCGTTGATATTATCACTTTGATATCATCAATAAATATTTTTGTTCTTAGTTGTTCGGAAGAAATCGTTCCATAATTTTACCATTGGTGAACACTCAATAGATGAAACTGTCGTATTATCAACTATTTCCCAACCTTAGTAAGAGGAGATTACCATGGATCCCTTAATTTCTGCTGCTTCCGTTATTGCTGCTGGATTATCTGTAGGGCTTGCTTCCATTGGACCTGGCGTTGGCCAGGGCACTGCTGCGGGCCAAGCTGTAGAAGGTATTGCGAGACAACCAGAAGCAGAAGGTAAAATACGAGGTACCTTACTGCTAAGTTTAGCTTTTATGGAAGCTTTAACTATTTATGGACTAGTCGTGGCCCTAGCGCTTCTATTTGCGAATCCCTTTGTTTAATCCTGAAAAAAAGATCCCTACACCTCGTCATTACATTAGTATTTCTCCAATAATTTACTTGTTCAACTGCAGGAGAGGCTGATCTGAATAATTAGCAAATGAATTATTCTTCCTATAACTATACTTCGGTCGGAAAGATTCATGACGCGTGCGGCAGGGAAGGGAGTGGATAGGGCAAGCAAATTCTTTTTATCCTTATAAAAGACCTGGGACTAAGTTAAGTATCCCAAATATTATTATCCAGAACTAGATAGGATCAAATAAGAAAATAACAAAATTCTGTAGAACATATCCTTATCTATGAGGGGAGAGCGTATGAAAAATGTAATTGATCCTTTCATTTCCTTGATTTATTGGCCTTCCGCTGGGGGTTTCGGATCAAATACCAATATTTTAGAAACAAATATAATAAATTCAAGTGTGGTGCTTAGTGTACTGATCTATTTTGGAAAGGGAGTGTGTGCGAGTTGTATATTCGAATAATATGGCTGGGCCCAACCAGCTGCACTTTGGAGATATAAAAGTGCATAATCTCAACGAATTACTTCCGAATGGGGAATAGCGAAGAACTATAGCATTTCGTAATTGATTGGGAAATGAACTCTTAGTTTATAACAACCAATGAGGGAGGACCACTAGAATGGTTAAAGCTGAACTGTTTGAAGTCTAAGCACAACTAACTGGGTATTCTTTCCACCGCTGTGTCAAGATGAGATGGATTCAAAGGCATAGTTGGAGATTGATCCGATATATAACATTCATATCAATGGAATAATTTTATCTATTTACTGAAAAATAGTCCCAATCTCCCATCCAATTTTAGTTCCAATGCTGAACTGACGACCTAAACAGAAGGGAATTTATTCGATAGAACAAAAAAGAGAAGGCACAAATTAATTGATTGAATGGAACGATTCAATTTTCATGAGGGAAGAAGAGGAGAGAAAAGGGGAAACAAAAACAACACAAAACTTTCTTGATAATTGCAAATCCCTTTTGCTGGAAGAGCCCTTCGGAGATCTCGGTCTTTTATAAATTGATTCTAATCTTCCGTAAACGGAACGGAAAGGGCAAGCTTGGTGTGAAGGGAACGTATATGTTCCTGGGGAATAAAAAAGAACTGAGCAGGAGAGCCGAATGAATCGAAAGATTCGTGTTCGGTTTGGGAAGAGATTATGAATTCGTGAAATTTGTGAATAGATAATCTACTTTCATTAAGTAATCTATTAGATAACCGTAAACAGAAAATATTGGAGACTATTCGGAATTCGGAAGAACTATGTAAAGGAGCTATCGATCAGCTCGAGAAAGCTCGGGCTTGCTTAAGGAACGTGGAAATGATAGCGGACGAAATCCAGGTAAAAGGAAACTCCCAAATAGAACGAGAGAAAGAGGATCTCCTCAATACTGCTTCTGAGAATTTGGAACAATTAGAGGATCCCAAGAATGAGACGATTTACTCCGAACAGCAAAGAGCATTTGACCAGATCCGACAACAAGTTTCTCGCCAAGCTTTACGAAGAGCTATAGGAACTTTGAATAGTCGTTTGAATACTGAGTTACATTTACGTACGATCGATCACAATATTGGCCTGCTTAGAACCATGATGAACACAAATGATTAGTTGTTATAGGTCCTATTTCTCAATAGATAATTAAAAAGGTTAAGGACCTATTTCTGAACAGATAATGAATAAGTGCTAATGGGAAGTATTAGACTCGACGAAATTAGTAGTATTATACGGAAACAGATCGAACAATATAACAACGAAGTAAGAGTTGGTAATCTTGGCACCGTACTTCAAGTAGGAGATGGCATTGCTCGTATTCATGGTCTTGATGAAGTAATGGCAGGGGAATTAGTGGAATTTGGAGATGGTACAGTAGGCATTGCCCTAAATTTGGGATCGGATAATGTTGGAGCTGTATTAATGGGCGATGGCTTGATGATACAAGAAGGTAGTTCCGTGAGAGCAACAGGAAAAATTGCTCAGATACCAGTAAGTGATGCGTATTTGGGTCGTGTTGTAAATGCTCTAGCCCAACCCATTGATGGTAAGGGTAAAATTTCAGCTTCCGAATTTCGACTGATTGAATCTCCCGCTCCAGGTATTATATCAAGACGTTCCGTATATGAACCCCTTCAAACGGGGCTTATTGCTATTGATTCTATGATTCCTATAGGACGTGGTCAGCGAGAATTAATTATTGGGGACAGACAGACCGGCAAGACAGCAGTAGCTACAGATACTATTCTTAATCAAAAGAGTCAAAATGTAATCTGTGTCTATGTAGCAATTGGTCAAAGAGCTTCTTCCGTGGCTCAGGTAGTTAATACATTCCGAGAACGTGGCGCAATGGCATATACCATTGTGGTAGCGGAAACTGCGGATTCTCCCGCTACATTACAATATCTCGCCCCTTATACAGGAGCAACTTTGGCTGAATACTTCATGTATAAAAAACAACACACATCAATCATTTATGATGATCTCTCCAAACAGGCACAAGCTTATCGACAAATGTCTCTTCTATTAAGAAGACCACCTGGCCGAGAAGCTTATCCGGGAGATGTTTTTTATTTGCATTCCCGTCTCTTGGAAAGAGCAGCTAAATTAAGTTCCCAGTTAGGTGAGGGGAGTGTTACTGCTCTACCAATAGTTGAGACTCAAGCTGGAGATGTTTCAGCTTATATTCCCACTAATGTAATTTCCATTACCGATGGACAAATATTTTCATCGGCCGATCTATTCAATGCCGGGATCCGACCTGCTATTAATGTGGGTATTTCCGTCTCTAGAGTAGGATCTGCGGCTCAGATAAAAGCTATGAAAAAGGTAGCTGGAAAGTTGAAATTAGAGTTAGCTCAATTTGCAGAGTTGGAAGCTTTTGCACAATTTGCTTCCGATCTTGATAAAGCTACTCAAGATCAATTGGCGAGGGGTCAACGATTACGTGAGTTGCTCAAACAATCTCAGTCGGCTCCTTTGAAAGTAGAAGAACAAATAGCTACTATTTATACCGGAACAAACGGATACCTGGATATATTCGAAATAGCACAGGTGAGAAAATTTCTCCTTGGGTTACGCTTTTATTTGATAAAAAATAAACCTCAGTTCGGAGAAATTATACGTTCTACTGGTACATTTACAGAAGAAGCGAAAGCCCTTCTGGAAGAGGCTCTTAAGGAACATACTGAACTTTTTTTACTTCAAGAAAAAAAATGAATATTTGATCATTTGGTGGAATTATTCAGAACAGTAAAAAGAACTAAAGAATTTGTTCCATTCCAATCCAATACATTGCACAACAATTTAGAACAATTGAAGAGTATTACGTCCAATAGGATTTGAACCTATACCGAAGGTTTAGAAGACCTCTGTCCTATCCATTAGACGATGGACGCTCTTTTTTTTTTTCTCTTCCCCCCCTTTTTTTATTTGAATTCCCTTTGGCATACATTGTCCCGATCTACCTTTTTATTCACACTGAGGTTATAGGATAGGAAAAGAATGGAATCTATTTCGCATTAATTGATTTCGAGTGAATCGTGAAATTACGTTATATACTTAATCACTTTATATCTACCTATTCTATATCTATCTAGATAGATATAGAATAGGTAGATATCTGTTAGCGGGTAGCGGGAATCGAACCCGCATCGTTAGCTTGGAAGGCTAGGGGTTATAGTCGACATTGATTATTCAATGTCTCTAATTCAGAACCGAACATGAGAATTTCATGTCATTCGGCTCCTTCATGGGAGATAGAGAGCGGTATGAGGGAAGAAGCGGAGTATTTATATCAAATCTTTTTGAAAGTAATTGAAAATTCCTTTCTTTCTCCTCTTTTTTTTTTTTTCTAATAAAACCCTAAATTCTTATCGTACCCATGGCATCTACGTCAGTTTATTCTCTTTTTTTAGTGAAGGGCCCAAAATCGTAGAATACTTACTCACTTTCTAGATGATCCTGATAGAAAGATCAATTTGAAAAGTTTCAAATAATCACAAATCTTTCTAGTTACTTCGTTCCCTATTTCTACTGATTCTGATCCCTAGGAGAACAAATTCCACCGAGCTCGAACGAAATGCCGATAACCCAAGTAAACAAAAGTCATAGTTCTATAGCTATTCGGCTTCAACCTGGGGTCCTTTCATCCATAAGTTGAAGGTTTAGTCACGATGAAAAAAGATCTTCCCCATAGATCTGTAATTTATCTAACCTTTCAAACATTCTGTGTCGCTATCTTGGAACCAAAAATGTGTTTATCTTTCTTTCATCATTTCAGACCCAGATTACGAGAAGGTATGCTATTCCTGGGTATTCATAGGGAAGGTTTTGAACCTATCTGGAAATAGAGCTTTAGATGGATCAAAGATCCATGTAAAAGATCCTTCAACTATTCGAGTTGATAATGTAACGAATCACACTTTTACCACTAAACTATACCCGCCACGATCTGATTGTAACATATGGATCGATCTTTTGTCCAACCAATAGGAAGATGAGGAGTTATCAATCAACCTCTATTGAAAGTTTCTATCAATCATTACCTCGTTTTCATCATTACAATGAGCCATCTCCGGAGATGGCTCATTGTAATTATAGATTACCTTTGCGAATTGCTGATAAAACAATAACTAAAGGGCCCGATACAACCATCAGAGTCAGAACAGTGAGCTGCGCAATAACTTCTAGATCCATTTGGTTTTCTTTCACCCTCCATTGACTGAATGTATGAATAAAATGTTGTCGGGATCAATCACTTTTCTTCTATTTTGTCTTCTTCGGACTCCTACCCATTGGTGTAGGTTCGATCAGGAACCTATGGCGTTGAGCAACTGATATATTTACAATAATACATAAAATAGATAGAGAACCCTAAATAGATAGAGAACCCTTCAATATCTAGATAATAAAATTGGATACTGGAGATAAATAAATGGACTAATCCATGTAACGCATTTAATCAAACTGATTGGGGAGGGAATGAAGATATGGCAATAGAATTCCAATTTTTGATAGCTTCTTTTCTTGCTTTTACAGCAGTTTTTCTAGGTATCAAATTAGGTCAAGCACTGTATGACTGATTTTTTCTGCTTTTCTTGGCCTGGCCATCGGCCAGGCCAAGAAAAGCAGAAAAAATCAGTCATACAGAACTATTTTTAACGAAATGAACAATATGATTGACTGGATTGTTCTTTATCCAACTGAATAATTGCAATATTCATTATATTGCCGATACAATCTGTACATACTATGGTATACACCTTTACTCCACCATTCATTTTGTTATACATGTTGTTATACATGAACTCTTCCATCTTGGAGAGATGGCTGAGCGGACCAAAGCGGCGGATTGCTAATCCGTAGTACGGATCATCCGTACCGAGGGTTCGAATCCCTCTCTCTCCGTTCGTCCACTATTGATCCTGAAAACGAATAACCCCGAATCTTTCTACGGAACGGAAAAGACCTATTAACCTAGATACTTTTTTCACTATTCTTTACGTCCGGGATTACGTCCTGGATCGTTCGATAGAAATCCAAAGATAAAAAGAGAAATGAAAAATACCACTACTGCGTAAACGAACAGCTTAAGAGTAAGCATTACGTAATCTCCGGAATCCTGATTATAAGTACAACAGAATAGATCATCAATCTTTGTACCATATATGGATACTTGAATACCAAACAATAGTATTATTGTTACAAATCACGAAATTATTTCTCCGAATCACGTGTGAAAATAAATTTGAAAGAAGATATAATTTTTATCTTTGTTTTCAAAATGGTCTTTTTTCCCTCTTATTTTTTTGGATCAACCAGATATTTATTGAATATTTATGAAAATAAGTCATTGGTGATCGTATCAATACGTGACCCAATAGCCCGATCCGAAGTGAGCGGTGGGATCGGAAGGAATTGATGAAGGTGAGTGGAAAAGTTTTTATCCGGGAGCAGATAAGGTATCTGAATCTGGTATCGTCGGGTGGAGCAAGGATAGAACTTCTGTCACAAAAAAATGGAAAGAGTTATACAAAAATTGGATCAATGACAGCGACCCAAAAACTTGAAAAAGAAAAAAGGGGATACTTTTTATCGAAAACTTACAGCAGCTTGCCAAACAAAGGCTAAGAGAAAAGAGAGAACAGGAATAATTGGCATTACATCGACAATTGGATCAGAAATCGCATAAGCCTCAGGTAATTTTCCAAAAAAGGGATTATTTGAATGAATAAGGGCATCATCTAGAAAAATATTGAACATAACTGGCATTTTGATTCTCCAATAAAAATTAGGGGGGTAAAGCCATAAAAGTCTTTGATTGATCGAATCGATCGAAGCTCTTCGGCAAGTTTGACCGGACTTGGGGTTGGAAGGGATGATTCTTTCATACATACAACATTTTACCCAATCTAATAGAAAATGATCAATGAATGGATATTCTTGTCCCTTTTTCTGTTTCTCCTATTATGTCCAATTCCATCAATAACCTATTTTGTTGAAATATCCACAAAAATTTTTTCCCAATTGAGATCTGATCTAATGAATCTTGGATACTAATGGGTTGACAAAAAATTTGATATAAGTATTCATTAGCATATGAATAGGGAAATAGGATGGGAATGGGGCGTGGCCAAGCGGTAAGGCAGCAGGTTTTGATCCTGTTATTCGGAGGTTCGAATCCTTCCGTCCCAGACTTATTTCATTGGTTCCTGTTTTCCCTTCCTTCGCTCTTCCCTTTTTTCTTTCGTAAAAGATCCAATGGAACTTTTCCTTTTTATCATAATTTAACCATACTTATCAGAAGGGAAGAATGTGAAATAGGGAAGAGATCAAGGGATATATCTGTGGTGCAAGATGGGAATACGGATCAATTTGAGATAAGGTTCAATTTATGAAATTAGCCCATTGGATGTATGCTGGTCCTGCTCATATTGGAACTCTACGAGTAGCTAGTTCATTCAAAAACGTCCATGCCATTATGCATGCTCCTCTAGGAGATGATTATTTTAATGTAATGCGTTCTATGTTAGAACGGGAAAGAAATTTTACTCCTGCAACTGCTAGTATAGTAGATCGTCACGTACTAGCACGTGGATCTCGAAAAAGAGTTGTGGATCATATTATTCGAAAAGATAAGGAGGAAGGTCCCGATCTGATAATATTAACACCTACATGTACCTCTAGTATCTTGCAAGAGGATTTAAAAAACTTTGTGGATAGAGCATCCATAATCTCCGATTGCAACGTCATTTTTGCGGATGTGGATCATTATCAAGTGAATGAAATTCAGGCAGCGGATAGAACTTTGGAACAGGTAGTTCGATATTATTTGGAGAAGTCCCATACATTGGATCAATTCGTAACAGATGCACCTTCTGTAAATATAATTGGGATTCTTACTCTGGGTTTTCATAATCGACATGATTGTCGTGAGTTGAGACGTTTATTAAAAGATCTGGACATCAGAATTAATCAAATAATTCCTGAAGGAGGATCTGTAGAGGATCCGAAAAATTTACCGAAAGCTCGGTTCAATTTAATTCCTTATCGTGAAGTGGGCTTAATGACAGCGATGTATTTGAATAAGGAATTTGGAATGCCTTATGTATCTACAACTCCTATGGGAGCTGTAGATATGGCCGAGTGCATCCGACAGATAAAGAAATCTCTTGAGACCTTGGCGGCTCCTATTTTATCGAGCAAAAGGGTTGATTACGAATCCTATATCGATGGACAAACTCGATTCGTTTCCCAAGCTGCTTGGTTCTCAAGATCTATCGATTGTCAGAATTTTACGGGGAAAGAAACAGTCGTTTTTGGTGATGCAACTCATGCTGCTTCAATCACTAAGATACTTGCTAGAGAGATGGGAATTCGTGTGAGTTGTACAGGTACTTATTGTAAACATGATGCAGAATGGTTCAAAGAGCAAATTAAAGATTTTTGTGATGAGATAATCATCACAGATGATCATGCTGAAGTAGGAGATATTATCTCTCGCGTGGAACCCTCTGCAATATTTGGTACTCAAATGGAACGTCATATTGGTAAACGTCTTGAAATTCCCTGTGGAGTTATTTCCGCCCCAGCTCATATCCAAAATTTTTCCTTGGGATATCGACCCTTCCTGGGTTACGAAGGTACTAATCAAATAGCTGATCTAGTTTATAACTCATTCGCTCTGGGTATGGAGGATCATCTTCTAGATATTTTTTGTGGTCATGATACGAAGGAAATAATGACTAAATCCTTATCCACGGATATTAGTCCAATTTGGGATCCTGAAAGTCGGCAAGAATTGGGTAAAATCCCCCGTTTTGTAAGGGACAAAGTAAAAAGAAATACAGAAAAATTTGCACGACGAAAGGGCATTTTGAACGTTACTGTCGAGGTAATGCACGCAGCTAAAGAAGCATTAAGTTAAGTACCTAATAAATATAAATTAATTGATTACATTGAGTGTATTCTATACAAAAAGAGTGGATCCGATTCGATACCTATTCCTATCATATCATTTGAGTTAATGACTATTCATAATCACGTCTCGAATCATGATTCGAGATCACTCATCTCGATCATGATTCGAGATCAGGGAGGAATCTTAAAAACATCGTCTGAAACGATGCGGTAGTTTACATAATGGGTTTCGTGGATATGGATTATGACATCATTTCATATTCGGATCAAATGCCCTTGGCTCAACATTATTCTTATTTTATTATATACTCTCCAAGTAAATCTCGTTTCCACGTGATTCCATACAAAGATGACGAATATTTGAATCGTTCTATTGTTACAAATAAGCCTAGGATTTTCTATCGATGCGTCTAACATCTCGTCCCAATATAGCGCCAATCCAACAATTAATTTATCTCTTATTCTGGATTGACAATAGTGTATTGTGTCGATATAATTCGTCCATTCACAATAGAAATAGATATCTTAGGTTCATCGTTTATCAGTGATTCTATCCAATCATGATAATTCTGTCGATGGATCATTTATTCATAACCTAGATTACTTTATTCTGGAATGGTGGATCGAAACTCTACATATTCCGATATGAACTGACGAGTGAATTATTTGGTCATTCACGTAGGTTTTTGATCCCTCCCGTTCGTCAATTAGATTGGTAGGATTTACTGGTTCATATTGAGTAACCTCGCATTCCACTTCGATCGTATATATCCTCAATATCTATTCGCAATATGGGTTGCTAACTCAATGGTAGAGTACTCGGCTTTTAAGTGCGACTAAGATCTTTTACACATTTGAATGAAGTAGAAAACTCGTCGATACCATCGGTAAAGTTCGGAAGACTACGACTGATCCTCGAAGTATAATGAACGGAAAAAAAAGCATGTCGTTCCAACATATGATCTTTATTATACCTGATATTATTTCTCGGATACCTGATTGTATTCGATCAGGACCGGATCTGATTTAAGGAATCAAATGGGTGGGAAATGTCTATTATATACCTAGATGGATGTATAATATGCTCATCCTTTCGGATCAAATGTGATAATTGTGAATAGGATTGAATCAATTCGCGGTTAAGTCGAATGAGTCAATGGAGAAAGCTATATGACTTGAATCATAAGTAGACCCAGAGAAACGAGCTTCTGTTCCTCGTTCCAATTAAGCGAGCGAGGAATTCCCTTTACTGATCAGAAGTTAAGAGCAGTTTAGTACCCGATATCGGGAGGTTTTCCCTGAGTAGATCAGGGATTTATACACTCACAATGAGTCCTAAATACTCGAGTACAGATGTGTAAGATAAATAGTGTACTGACCAGGTTTATTAATTCCATGAGTCAGGAGAGCGATTGGTTGCCAGGATAAAAGATTTTCGTTCTTCCTCATGACGAATGAGATCCTTGGGTAGTAAATCTATAGAAGATAGAATATTGATATCCGGATATATCTCTTTTTTCCTATCTTGTTCCGACTAGATCGCACCATGTATTTTATCGGAAATGAAGAGGTTATTCTCATGAACGAGGGCCATAGCTGAGGGTTTAAAATGGATGAGTTCCATAGATGCGGAAAGGAAGATAGCTTTTGGCAACAATGCTTTTTATATCCACTCTTTTTTCAGGAAGATCTTTACGCAATTTCTCATGATCATTATTTGGATGTATCAAGTTCCTCCAGACCGATGGAACATTTAAGTTCCAATGATCAATTAAGTTTCCTAACTGTAAAACGTTTGATTGGTCAAATACGTCAACAAAATCATTCAATTGTTTTATTCGTGAATTGCGATCCAAATCCATTAGCTGATCGCAAGAAGAGTTTCTATTCTGAATCGGTACTAGAAGCACTTACATTGGTCCTGGAAGTTCCGTTCTCTATATGGTCAAAATATTCTGTGGAAGGGATGAATGAATCGAAGAGTTTCCGGTCGATCCATTCAATATTTCCCTTCTTAGAGGATAAATTCCCGCATTCAAATTCTATATTAGATGCACGAATACCCTATTCTATTCATCCGGAAATTTTGGTTCGAACCTTTCGTCGCTGGATCCGAGATGCTCCCTCCTTGCACCCATTACGATCTGTTCTCTATGAATATAGAAATAGTCCAGATAATTTACAAAGATCAATTATTGTCGTCCCAAGAGTAAATACGAGATTCTTCCTGTTCCTGTGGAATTATTATGTCTGTGAATGCGAATCCATTTTATTTTCCCGTCTTAAACGATCCTCTCATTCACGATCGTTGTCTCATGGATCTTTCCCTCAGCGAACTCATTTTCATCGAAAGATAAAACATATTATCATATTTTCTCGTCGAAATTCACTGAAAAGTATCTGGTCGTTGAAGGATCCTAAAATTCACTATGTTAGATATGGCGAAAGACCTATTATAGCTATAAAGGGTGCTCATCTCCTAGTTAAAAAATGTAGATATTATCTTCTAATTTTTCGGCAATTTTATTTCCATCTTTGGTCCGAACCGTATAGGGTCTGTTCTCATCAATTATCCAAGAATTGTTCTTCTTCTCCAGGTTATTTTTTGAGGGTTCGGATGAACCCTATTTTGGTCAGAACCAAAATGCTCGATGAGTTATTCATCGCCGATCTTATTACCGATGAAATTGATCCAATAGTTCCGATTGTACCAATAATTGGATTATTGGCTACAGAAAAATTCTGTGACATATCAGGGCGGCCAATTAGTAAATTGTCTTGGACCAGTCTAACAGATGATGATATCCTCGATCGATTCGATCAAATTTGGAGAAATCTTTTTCATTACTACAGTGGATCCTTTGATCGAGATGGTTTATATCGTATAAAGTATATACTTTCATTATCATGTGCTAAAACTTTAGCCTGTAAACATAAAAGTACGATACGTGTAGTTCGGAAGGAATTAGGTCCAGAACTCTTTAAAAAATCGTTTTCAAAAGAACGAGAATTTTATTCTCTGCGCTTTTCATCAAAAGCGGCGGCCCGTTCGCAGAGAGAACGAATTTGGCATTCAGATATTCCCCAGATAAATCCCCTAGCTAATTCCTGGCAAAAGATACAGGATCTGAAAATAGAAAACTTATTTGACCAATGAAATGCTCTTTGAGTAATTGCCTCGATTCAGAATCATTTTTATTTTTCTATCCGAGAACTAAAATGATTAGGAAATAGATACATTACATGGGGAAAGCCGTGTGCAATGAGAATTGCAAGCACGGTTTGGGGAGAGATTTTTCGCTCTTACTGATACTGAAGGAGCAGATCATCCACTCCATCCGACGAGCTCCGGGTTCGAGTCCCGGGCAACCCGGATCAAATTTCTGATAGGTACCTCTGTGCACTTATTCTGGTTCTGGATCTAATCAAGTTTTTTAAATATTTGTTTCTATTCACAGGGAACGAACTATTGCACTACGGGTTCTCCAGAAAGGTGATAAATAAGTGATATTCCACTCATATCAAATTATTAAGAATTTGGTTCCATAATTGCGTTGCACTTCGTTATAGCGAAAAAAAAAAAAAATACTTATTCGATCCTATCTGTTCTCATTCCAATTGATCTTCCATTTCTGGAACCATCAATAAATAATTTGATGGAGTATCTAACCACAGATAGATCTATAGAGTGTGGAATATATCTAAAAAAGATAGAGTCTATCTAAAATACCTCTATATTCTATCCATATAGTATAGATCAGTATCTATCCCGTTGGGATAGATATTGAAATTCCATCCCAGATATTGGTTGACATTGATACATGGATCATATTATACTGTAAAATAACAAGCCTTATGCTTGGGAGCCTCTGATGATTTTATAAACGAAGTTCTGACCATGACCGCAATTATAGAAAGACGCGAAAGCGCAAATTTATGGAGTCGCTTCTGCGACTGGATCACTAGCACTGAAAACCGTCTTTACATTGGATGGTTCGGCGTCTTGATGATCCCTACCCTATTGACCGCAACCTCTGTATTCATTATTGCTTTCATCGCAGCTCCTCCAGTAGATATTGATGGTATTCGTGAACCTGTTTCTGGTTCTCTTCTTTATGGAAACAATATTATCTCCGGTGCCATTATTCCTACCTCTGCAGCTATCGGTTTGCACTTCTATCCCATCTGGGAAGCAGCTTCCGTCGATGAATGGCTATACAACGGGGGTCCTTACGAGCTAATCGTTCTACACTTCCTACTTGGTGTAGCTTGCTATATGGGTCGTGAGTGGGAGCTTAGCTTCCGTCTAGGTATGCGTCCTTGGATTGCTGTTGCATACTCAGCTCCTGTTGCAGCTGCTACTGCCGTTTTCTTGATCTACCCTATTGGTCAAGGAAGCTTCTCTGACGGTATGCCTCTAGGAATCTCTGGTACTTTCAATTTCATGATTGTATTCCAGGCTGAGCACAATATCCTTATGCATCCATTCCACATGTTGGGTGTAGCTGGCGTATTCGGCGGCTCTCTATTCAGTGCTATGCATGGTTCTTTGGTAACTTCCAGTTTGATCAGGGAAACTACTGAGAATCAGTCCGCAAATGCAGGTTACAAATTTGGTCAAGAGGAAGAAACCTACAATATTGTGGCTGCTCACGGTTATTTCGGCCGATTGATCTTCCAATATGCTAGTTTCAACAACTCCCGTTCTTTACATTTCTTCTTAGCTGCTTGGCCCGTAGCAGGTATCTGGTTTACCGCTCTAGGCATAAGCACTATGGCTTTCAACCTAAATGGATTCAATTTCAACCAATCTGTAGTTGACAGTCAAGGCCGTGTAATTAACACTTGGGCTGATATCATTAATCGTGCTAACCTAGGTATGGAAGTTATGCACGAACGTAATGCTCACAACTTTCCTCTGGATCTAGCCGCTGTTGAATCTATTTCAATAGGTGGATAA